TATAAATTAGATCCACAGATCTATTCCATTTTGATCAATAAAAGAAAACTTACTTTCTAAAAATTGATACAAATTTTATTGGAACGAAAATGAAAGGAAAAGAAGAATGAAAAAGAAATCATAGATATAATGATAATAAGTAGATTCTAAATAAAATGTTGCTCAAATATTAATTGAAGTTAGTCACTAATGATCCGGACAAAATGAAAAATGCATTTTTTTATACATTAAAATCATTTTTATGAAAGAATTGAATTTGCTTCTCTTCTATGGAAGTTCCATTTTACCAGAATGCATCCTGATTTTCGGCCTATTTCTTCTTCTAGTAATCGATGTCATTTTTGATCAGAAAAAGACAACTTGGTTTTATTTCATCTCTTTAACAAGTTTAGTGCTGAGCATAACTTTTTTGTTATTTCAATGGAGAGAAGAACCCACGATCAGTTTTTTTGGCAATTTACAAACAAACAATTTTAATAAAATATTTCGGTTTCTCATTTTATTATGTTCCACTTTGTGTATTCCTCTATCCGTGGAATACATTCAATGTACAGAAATGGCTGTAACAGAGTTTTTGTTATTCATATTAACAGCTACTCTAGGAGGAATGTTTTTATGTGGTGCTAATGATTTAACAACTATCTTCGTATCTTTAGAATGTTTAAGTCTATGTTCTTATCTATTATCTGGATATACCAAAAGAGATGTTCGGTCTAATGAGGCTATTATGAAATATTTACTTATGGGTGGAACAAGTTCTTCCATTCTTGCTTATGGTCTTTCTTGGCTATATGGTCTATCTGGAGGTGAGATTGAAATTCAAGAAATAGCCAATGGTCTTATAAATACACAAATGTATAACTCTCCAGGAATTTGGATTGCACTTCTATCTGTAACGGTAGGAATTGCATTCAAACTTTCTTTAGTTCCTTTTCATCAATGGACCCCCGATGTATATGAAGGAGTGCGATTCGTTTGATAAATTATTACATACAATATCTTTTTTAGAGATGTTTGTTTCTATTTATAAAAACTCTATAGACATGTGAAAAAAAATATTATTATTCCCACTTGGACTAAGACATCACTTTTACCAAAAATTTGAATTGAATTAAGGTAAAGCAAAGTAAGAAACAAACTCAATTGTTTGATTGAATTAACACACTACACCACCCCAATACAATAAATAACTTTTAAAAATGAATTATTACGGGTAGTTTTTAACAAAGGATCAGATTGACGTGTACTTTTATTCTTAACGTAGATGCTACATAGTAAGTTTTCATTCTTCAGAAACTACGAGTGTAAAAAAGAAGGCATCCGTCGACAAAAAGATTACCCTAAGATGAGCATCTCATGACTATTCAGAACGATTTAAATCAGATGGTTTTATTTTTTCTTTTTAACTCTTTCATAACTGAACTTAAAAAAAGAAAAAAAAAATGATTTACATACTATATTACATACTATAATAACCACTGAGTAAGGATTCCTCGCGAAGTTAAGGACTAGTTATTCTTTATATCAATTGAATATATTCAATCTTATACATACACGAGGAAGGTAATACAAAAAAGAGAATCAAATGATTCTGCAAATTTTTTTTATCACTTAGGAGCCGTGCGAGAAGAAAGTCTCATGCACGGTTCTGAATGAGAGAAGGGAGAATTCCTCTTTTCGACTCTAACTCCCCCACTCCAGTCGTTGCTTTTATTTCTGTTATTTCAAAAGTAGCTGCTTCAGCTTTAGTCACTAGAATTTTCGATATTATTTTTTATTTCTCATTGAACGAATGGCATCTTCTTTTGGAAATATCAGCTATTCTTAGCATGATATTAGGAAATTTAATTGCTATTACTCAAACAAGTATAAAACGTATGCTTGCATATTCATCGATAGGTCAAATTGGATATATCCTTATTGGAATAATTGATAAAGACCCAAATAACGGATATGCAAGTGTGATAACTTATATGCTGCTCTATATTTTTATGAATTTAGGAACTTTTGCTTGTATTATATTATTCAGTCTACGTACAGGAACAGATAACATTCGGGATTATGCAGGATTATACGCGAAAGACCCTTTTTCAGCTTTGTCTTTATCTTTATGTCTGCTATCTCTAGGAGGGATTCCTCCATTAGCAGGTTTTTTTGGAAAACTTTATCTATTCTGGTGTGGATGGCAAGCAGGCTCCTATTTATTGGTTTCGATAGGACTCTTTATGAGTGCTATTTCCATATATTATTATCTTAAAATAATTAAGTTATTAATGACTGAAAGAAACAAAGAAATAACTCCCTACGTGCAAAATTATAGATTATCTTCTTCAATCTCAAAAAATTATATCGAATTTAGTATGATTATATCCGTAATAGCATCTACTTTATTGGGAATAATAATGAATCCAATTGTTGCAATTGCCCAGGATACATTATTTTAGAGATTGATATTTTTTTAATAGAATTTTCACTAACTGTAAAAAAAGGAAGAATTGCCCTTATATTCATATTCTTAAAATCACAGGGAATAGGCTAGGCTTAAATTATCAGATGAACTTCTAATTACAAAATCAAATTGATCATTCAATTAGAAGTTCATTTTGTACCAAAACAAAATATAGATTTTCTATCTGAGAAAAAGTCTTTCAAACATGTGTAAATAAAATATTTGTAATTCTTAACTTCTATTTAAAAGAGAAGTTAAGAATTACAAAACAGGGGTGGAGATAATATAATCTCCATACTGAATTGAATCGAGATAAGCTTGCTGCGATTCTTTCATCTAAAAAACAGAGTGCAATAACTGTTTATTATGCATCCAGCAGGAATTGAACCCGCGACTTCCCAATTATGAGTTGGGTGCTTTTACCATTCAGCCATGGATGCTATGGTAAAGTGATTTCATTATAATAAGGTAACCAATTCAATTCTATTTCTCTTTTATTAGAAATAACAAGAAACTTTTTTTTTTACAAATTGTACAATAGTTGAATAACTTGTATTGACTACCTCTTTCTTATTATAATTCAATTTAATAAGTAATAATTACACTATATTATCTTACAAAAATGATAAAAAAGAATATATGGAAAAACGTGAAAATTCGTGGTCTACGGACCCTATCGGAAAAAACCGAGAAATAGTTTGGTCCTTTAGCGTTCAGTCGAAATTGAAAGATTACATGATGGAAATATTCGTTCCATGGAACGAATCCAATTTGGTGAGATTGCTAAGTCAAATATTTTCTGGTCGAGAAAGTGTTGTTAAGCTTTTTGATTTTCGGATTCTTAGTACATTGCTTATACGGGATATACGTATATTTATCTTAAAAGGTCAAGCAATAAAAGCTGTAATGATAATAGCATTACCATTACTTTTCTATTTTTTGAATATTCGATTAATTGAAAGAAACAAATCATCAAAATATAATTTGATGAAGATATTTCCGGCTGTACAACATTTTGGAGCTAGAGCTAGAAAGGAAAATTTGTTGCTCGTTCCGCATCGTTTTATGTTTTCGCCAAAAGTCCGAAGGAGATATCAACGTTGCTTGCTCAATCCAAAAGAACATGTTTGGATTTTATCCAGTTCTAAAACAAATCTGAATCAGAAAAATGATAGAATATCAGAGAAACAAGAAACAACAAGTTGGGAAAGCCTTTTGGAGAAGGAATCTAATGGCATCGAATGGGAGATTGATTCATCTTTTAATTCAATTCCAGAATATTGGAAATCTGAAACAGAACCTGAAAATCTTTATGAATGGCAGGAGTCATTACTTTATCTTGATCGAAGCAAAAGTATTGAGGAAGTAGAAAACAAACTCGAACAACTAGAAGTTGAACTAGTTCAAGCAGAAAAAGAATTTGCTATTTCTTCAGAACCAGAAGAAATCATAAATATAGAAAGAAAACGAAAAGTTCGAGAAATCGAAAGCTACAAAGAAGGGCTACGAAGACTAAGGAGACTCCGTAAGGAGACAAAATTGAAGTATTTTGAACAAGAAAAAATATTACAAGAAGAATCAGATCAAGCAAGAGAATCTTTTCCCTTTTCAGAGACGGAAGTTTTTCAAACGTTGTTTGACCCTTTGTTAATAGATGAATCATGTATAAGTATTAATTATAACAATAAACCGAGTGAAAAATTCAAATTGTTGAAAGGGCGACAAGATGCTTTTCAATATTTCAGGGGATTAGAAAAGAATAGAATTGTTGATCTATGGAAGGTTCAAAAATTTCTTCAAAATCCTTCTGTCAATTATGATATTTTACCAGATCGCGAATGGAACATCAGAAAAGACTATATAAACCAATTCAATTGTATTCGATTTATGAAATCGAATTTATCTTCAAGATCTCCCTCATCCTGTGATCAAAATAAAGAACAATTAGCATTAAATGATGATTTCCAATTAAAAAAATTTGTTCTTAAAATAACAGACCAATTTACTCTATCAATAACTAAGCCTAATCTCTATTACCCTAATGATGAAATTGACCTAGATATCGATGATCGTGTGAATGAATTACATTTATTCAACCAGACTCTATTGAAGTCGTTCAATTACTTCTTCAATTCCAAAGATGAATTAACGCATGATTCTTTCCTTCGGGTACTCAATATTTTTGAAAAAAAGAAAACATCAGAAGATGATAACACTAAACAACTAATATTTAATAAAATATTGAGTAGATACAAGATTCAAGCTAACAAGCATGTTGAAATTGAAAAAGCATTTATGAGATTCGATTTCTTGAAGAACGTATTGGCACCTGTTGTATCAAAATCTGATTTGAATGAATATTTCTTAAAAGATTTTGTATTAAAGGATTTGTTCCAGAAGTATTATTTTTTGGAATACCATAAATACTATATGGAATTACAAAGATACTCTTTGGAATTACAGAAAGTATTGAATAAGAATAAATACTATTTGGAGTTACAGAAAGTATTGAATAAGAATAAACACTCTTTGGAATTACAGAAAGTATTGAATACGAATAAATACTATTTGAAATTACAAAAACACTCTTTGGAATTACAGAAAGTATTGAATACGAATAAATACTATTTGAAATTACAAAAACACTCTTTGGAATTACAGAAAGTATTGAATAAGAATAAATACTATTTGGAATTACAGAAAGTATTGAATAAATACTATTTGGAATTACAGAAAGTATTGAATAAATACTATTTGGAATTACAGAAAGTATTGAATAAATACTATTTAGAATTAGATAAGGCATTCCATAAATACTCTTTGGTATTTCATGAATACTATTTGGAATTACAGAAAGTAGTGAATAAATACTATTTAGAATTAGATAAGGCATTCCATAAATACTCTTTGGTATTTCATGAATACTATTTGGGATTTTCGACTAAATACTCTTTGGAATTACAGAAAGTAGTGAATAAGAATAAATTGGAATCACAAAAAGTATTGGATAAATACTATTTGGAATTACATAACTATTTGGGATATTTCTATGTGGAATTCCATAAATACTATATGGAATTACAAAGATACTCTTTGGAATTACAGAAAGTATTGAATAAGAATAAATACTATTTGGAATTCATCTATTTTCTCAAAACATTAAGTCGCAATTTTAATAATGTAACGCAAGATGCAATTAACCAGCATTCATCAAGTTGGATAATGTGTCAGAAAGAATGTTTGGATCGCCCTATTTTTCGACCTGTTCAGATTAGAAATCCAAATTTTTTAAACACTTTTGTATTATCCAAAAAGATCGAATACTTTCAACAAAGATTAGAATATCTCTTGTCCATTTCCAAACAAAACAATTTCAAAAAGAGAGTGTTAGATCCAATTGAATTATCGACTATTCAACATTGGGGTTGGTTTGGGGATCCCAATGAAATTCATGATACTGAAATTAATAGGATTATCTCGAAGAATATTAATCATTCGAAGATTCTCTGGGCCAAGCTTAATGAAAATGTTTGGGCCAAGTTTAATGAAAATGGCACAAAATGTAAATCAATTCCTAATCTTGAATCCAAACAAACATTAAATGAGAAAAAACCAATAATTGAATTTATTATTGACGTCTTTGATAATGGAAAAAATTACATGGAATTATTGGAACTATTTAATAACGCGGGTCTTTCGGCAATATTTGATAATCAAGACAATTGGTTGAATCCTTTAAAACTCTCTAATCAAAATTCATTGAGAGCTTCTTTTTACAAAGCAAATACCTTTGAATTTTTAGATTATTTACACCGTCCTCGTCTTTTTTATAAAAAAAGATTGGCTTCTTACATGGGAAGGATTCATCTCAAAAATAAGAATGGAACATATGGACAATTATTAAATTTAGTTTTCATTCCTAACAATCTGGTTTCTTCTTCTATTAACGAAATGAGAGCTGTGTACTCAGAGAAAGAAACTATCTCACTCATAAAGTCACAAGTCAATATATTATTGGATAAATATTTATGTGACAAAGTGCTAATTCATGATTTGCATAAATCGTCTAATTTCTTTGATAAATTGAATTCTATTATTCGTAGAAATATCAATTTCTCGATTGAAGATATATCTAAAACTCCTTTAATAAGCGTACAAATTGTCAATTTTGACAAAAACTCTTGCTATCCTTTTTTAAATAGTTCAGATTTAGAAGAAAAGATCTCTAGCCAGTATTCTCAAAATAGTTTTAGTTCAAACATAGATCTTATTCAAACTCAATCTTATCAAGATGATCTATTGTCCGAAATATCTTTGCGAATGAATGCAGAAAAAGCAAAATATAGTTCAACAGAAAGTTTAAAAGATATAATAGAAGACAAAGCTATAGGTGACTTTATGGAAGACGAAGCCATAGGTGAGTTTATGGAATTCAAATCCATAGGTGACTTTTTTGATAAAGAAAAATTAAAGTTAGTATTTTCAAAACTAAAGTGTTTTGGAATAATTTCTTTTAATCAAAATCAAATAAATATTCTTTTTGATCAAATAAATATTATTTTTGAGAAATGGGGTTTGTTTCAAACACATAAGTCATGGTTGTGGTTTTTTACTTCCACAGGGTGGAAATATACTAAAAATCTGTTTTTTACTCTTTTTTCGGAAATAGAAATACCAATAAATAATATTAATCAGTTGGTATCAATCCCGGGCAATATTAGGCAAAATTGGAATCACAATTTGAATATTTTGTGGGCACTTTATCATCAATTTTGGAAAGTTCTAAAGTGGGAATTTAGAGATAAAATTGATCAAATTATCACAATATTGAATGATCAAATTCTCATAATATTAAATGATCAAATTCTCCCTATATTAAATGATCAAATTCTCCCGATATTGAATGATCAAATTCTGCCTATATTCAATCTTATGTTATCCCGCTGGAATATTGACAAATTATTGCAAGAAACAAATGAAGAAGTATTTAAACAAGTACTTCGGGGAAAGGATCTATCAATATCATTTGATGTATGGAAATATATACAAAATGTTCCGGAATATGATATTTTTCTTTATATCTTCATTGGGTTTTTCTTTTATATTTCCTCCATAATTCCTTTATTGTTGATTCAGTTCTATAGGAACTTCTATCTCATCAGAGTTTTGCAGTATAATTCCTACTGCTTTGATAGAGTAGGAGAAATGATTAGATCTTATAAAAGGCTTAGAAATTTTTCTAATTTAAATTGGTATGGTTCTTGGCTTACATTTGTGGACTATATCGAGCTGGACTCGGATCCTGATGATATAGGATTATTGCTACTATTTAAAATTTGGTATGTCAAAAATATTAAATGGTTGCGGCCGCGTTTTCGAGAATGCCGGAAATATAACTCACTTATAAAAACAATTTTGTACGAATTTGAAGTGGATGACTTTCTTTTGAGAGAAAATCGATTGTTTTTACTACAAGAAAAAATATCTCAATTTGAATCGAAATTAACCCCCCCTATTGGTTTATTTCATGAATTTGAAAAAAAAGAACAGCCAGGACTTCTTTACTTTCGATATTTAGCTGAATTTATTCAGAGAGGCCTAACTCATAGAATAGGCTTAATGAATTCCGAATTAAATTCATTGTTTTTAGCAGAAATGCCGATCTTCGCTGCTTTTTATCATAAGATGACTTCCATCCCAATTCGCCCATCCTTATATGACCACGTGAGATTTTACCCACTCTACCCAGTACCGTCCTTTTCGAATCGAATTTTATTGATAGGGCCTAAGGAAACTGGACGATCCTACTTGGCTAAAAGTTTAGCAGCAGATTCTTATTTACCTTTAATAAGAATATCTCCTAAAAGTTTTTTGAGGCAGCAAAAACTTCTGTCTCGCTATGAACCCGAGTATACATCTTCAGCTAAACAATCATACCTTGAGCATGAAAATATCCTCAGGTCTCTCGGCTGGTCAGGCAGGCCAAAAGACGTAGCTGAGAAGGAGTACTATGATAAAAAACCTCATAAGTTTTTGTATGATCGAGTGAATAATCCTAACCCTCCAGAGTATTTTGCGAGAAGAGTAATCCAATTCGTATTTGCACTCAAATTGGCAAAATTGATGTCTCCTTGCGTCATATGGATTCCAAGCATTCATGAACTGAATGATTACTTTTTTATTATTGCATTATTGGTAGAACTCCTTGGGGATCCATATAATCCGATTGATGGTGAAAAAGAAACCACCATCAAACAAAATATTGTTGTTATTGCCTCAACTGATATTCCAAAAAAAATTGATCCAGTTCTAATAACTCCTCCTCGTAGTAAACGAAGATTCGATACATTTATCAATACTAAAAAGTTGCCTGCCCCATATCGAGAAAAAGAATTTCCTTTGCTTTTACGTAACAAAGGGCTCTACTTGAAAAAAGAATGGAACTGCTATGATGAATTTGGATTAACTACGAAAGGCTTTACTATGCAAGATCTAGCAAAACTTGCTGATGAAATATTTCTAATTAGCATGAGCCAAAATACTTCAGCTATAGACAATGATATAATTGGAGTAGCTTTGTATAGATCAAATTGGGGTCCTTGCAATTATAATCTGAAGTTCAGTGAATTTTTTAAAGGACTTCCTTATAAGATAGGAAAAGCCATTATACAAAATAAACTAACGTATTTAAAAAATTCTCTAAGGCTTAATCTAGATTTCGAGGGTCGAAGGGCAAACTATTTGCATCAATGGTATTTAGAACCTTCAATTGCCGGAACAGTTGCGAAAGAGTTCACCGTATTCTATCATATTTTGGGTTGCTTGGCCGGATCAGTAGCGCAAGATTGTTGGTTTTTATCGGAATCAAATAGAGAGAATTGGAGTCCTTTTGATCCTTTCATTGAAAATGATTTCATTCTAGCTTCGAGTCTCTTACAGGGTCTTCTGGAAGAATTTCCATCGTTGGCAATATATCGGGGCAATTCTGATTACATAACAATTGCTCCTCAGTTCAAAAAAGATACGATGCAAAAAGGATTATCTTCTATACTAGATAAAATCGTTTTATCTAAAGAATTAAGAAATTCCTACGGAGAAGAGGATGAAACTTCTATAGTTTGTGATTCTAGGACCTGGCGTTTTAGTTTTATTCGCAGCAATCGATTTGAGCATATAAAAGATATAACAATAGAAAATCCATTATTGGATTATCTTCACCTGTTTGGAGGGTTTCAAGAAAGACCGACCCGTCTTTCTAGCTTATATTGGAAGAAATTTCTAATGTCTGGCCCCGACTTCCGGCCTCTTTATGCTGGGAAGGACGATATTATAGAAAGAAAGACAGCTGCTTTCTGGGAAGCAAAATTATTATACAAAAAGTTTCAAAGGATGGGAATATATCAATTTGACACAGAAGAGTATGCAATGGAGTATAAACCTTTAAATACACCAGTAATCTGTCTAGCTCGTCGATTTCTTTGGGATCCCGTGAGTATTCGCTTTTTAAATAAGCACTCTTCTTTTGAACGAAGAGAACTTTTTCTTCCTAAAGAACTTGTGAAGAGCATTTATCTTACTTATTCTTCAACAAGAGAACTAAATATCAGTATTAAAAAAACGTTGAAGTCTATTCTAAAGCGTAAAAAGGTGAGAAAAATAGCCCTAGGAATAAAAATTCAGACTAATGATGACGATTTACCTCTTAATATTAAAATGGAAGAAAAAGAAAATTTTGAAAATTTCAAACGCTTTCAAGAAATTGGTATCCGATTGAGACGTGTATTACCTTATCCCCAATCGGTGATAAGTGAACGTTGGTTCCGTGAAAAAACACGGGATGATAAATTTAAACAACGTTTGCTCAAGGGAGAAAGGGAAAATATAGATTTATTATCTAATGAATCTCTTACTTATAAAACTCTATCCGAAAGTTATGAATATTTATCAAATTTATTCTTCTCTAATAGAATGTTATTTAAACAAATGATCGATACATTATTAAGAACAAAATGGCTTTCTACGAATGCCATTGATTGTTTATTGGCGGAAGGATTAAATAACAATAAAAAAGCCTAGATCTTTCATTCATTTTGTTCAAATTTGATCGGTCCGAATTTTGCCTTCAAAACTTTTTCAAAAAATCAAATCGAATTGATAAATCTTAATAGTATGCTTACATCAATCAATTCGACTTGATTTTTCAATATGAACAATGGCAATTGAATTACTCATTCAATTGCCATTATGATATTAATAATGGCATTATTTAATATGTATGCCTTGAAGAGGATTCGAACCTCCACGCTGTTTAGCACGACATTTTGAGTGTCGCGTGTCTACCATTCCACCATCAAGGCATTCAAGAAGCTAATTCTATTTCATCGAATATTTGACAATATTAATTGTTTTTTGTACAATATAGATATTGTAGAATATAGATATTGACTGTATAATACTCAATATAGTTGAGAAAAATAGGTTTTTATCGAATGTTTGACAATATTAATTGTTTTTTGTATAATGTAGATATTGTAGAATATTATAATGTAGATATTGTAGAATATAGATATTGATTTTATAATACTAATAATATAGTTGAGAAAAATAGGTTTTTATCGAATATTTGACAATATTAATTGTTTTTTGTATAATGTAGATATAGTTTAGTTCAATAGTGGAAGAGAAAGTGGATCGGATAGAATATTCTGTTTAGCTTATTAAATTAAATGGTTGAATGGCGCCTTTAGAAATATGTTTTATTTTCTATTAATAAGCCAAGAAATTAACATAAGATAGATATATAATCACCGTTTTTAGAAAAAAATAGCTCCTAATTAAGAATATTCGGTAGGTAGAACACATATATGAGATAAGTAATGATATACTTATAGTGCTATCATATACAAAAAATTATCTATGATAATATATTGATCTATGTAATACAGTTAGGGAGTAGATTCGATGTTGTCGTTAATCTCTGTATATAGATGGTGTTATCTAATGATCTATGCAAGCCAGTTTCTCAATATTCCATAAAATAGAAATAGGTTAGTAATCTAATTCTATAGAGAAATTGTAATATTAAATAAAAAAATGATCCGAATGTTATGTTAATAACGTTAAAATCATAGTTTGTCGGTTTGTAAAGTTTATTTTTAACAAAGGAAATAGAAAATGAATAAATAAATAAATGGAATGAATAAATAAATTCTGTTAATTATTATGTAATATAGCCTAGGGGAGATTAAAACACTATGATTAATTACATCATACCGTGGGTCGGCAGGTCCACGCCGGTTCTATTATTTGGGGTTTATTATGGGTTTTTAGCAACATTGCCAATTGGTCCGGCCCAAATGTATTTTATTCGATCGATGTTGATTCAAAACAAAGTCGTCGACAACAGAAAAATTGTTCCTGCAGGGAATTTGATTCTTAGTGGTTCTTTTGTGGCACAACTGGTGGTCTTCTCATCCATATATGTAGCGCCTATTTATGCGAGTATTTGGAAACCCCATTTGATGACAATCATGCTTGTTCCCGTTCTATTTTTTCTTGTTTTTCAAAGAGCTTTGATTCGGAGATACCCTTGGCTTCAAAATCCGGCAATAGAATTCTTTATTGGAGTCGCTTTACAACTGCTAAACCCCGCCCTTTTCGGTAAATCTATCTATACCCGATTAATTAATCTGATGCTATTCAGATATAGCGGAAACTTTTTATTTCTGCTGAGTACCGCAGCCGGATGGTTGAGCGGACAAATTCTTTTTGTCAAAATGACGAAAATTTTTTGTTCACGGGTGGAAAATGATGTTCCCTTAAAAAGGGATAGAAAGGGGGAACTTTTCGCCTTCAGCTTTCAAATTATTTTCTTCGGCTATGCCATGCTGGCATGCTACGGGAGGAATCCTTCTTTCATCGCTACTAAGTGGAATGATTCAAGGACGTTCATTCAAGGTCCTCGAGAAGAACTTGAAGAATTATCATTAGAGTTATCTGATAAGAAAAAATCTTTTAGGAGTGAGCTAAAGGCACCTAACAAGAAAAAAAAACATAAGAAGCACAAGCCTAAAACTCCTATTAATATTCAAAAAAATGAGGAGAATGCTAATAAGCCGTCCATTCCTTTGTCTCCTTCTTTTAGAACGCTAGTGAGAATTTTATCTTTGGAAGATAAATTGGATACTGACACATATTCAAAATTCTCACCTTTTCTAATCAAAAGGTGGCCATTAATATTGTTTGATTCTAATCGGTTTAACGACCCCCTCCGATACGTGAGTATAGGAGATTATATTCTGCGTGGCCCTGTGAGGAGCCAAGTTGCTGAATATTTCTTCGATATTTGTATCAGTGATGGCCATCAAAAAATTTCTTTCACAGCTCCGCCAAGTATCTCTTTTTTTGCCAAAATGGCAAACTTGGGTGATCAAAGTCTTGATTCAAATCAGGATCACCTTGATGAATGGATAGAAAAAAAATGGGAGAGGAAAACTTCTTTAGGCGAAGAGCTTGAAAATAGGGTGAGAGCTCTAAGCAATGGATCTCCTGTTGTCAAAATTCTTGAAAAGAAAATTCGATTTTCAAAAACAAAAGATAAAAAGCGTCTTTCAGAAGTTGATGATCCTTTACTTAGTGGGCCATTCCGTGGGTCAATGAATCAATTTAAGTCACCTTGGATGCTTTATTCGGAGGAGCACTTGAAAGAGCAAAAAAAGAAACTGTCAGAATCTAAGAACCAGGATTCTACCAATAAGAACCATGATTCTACTAATAAGAACGATGATTCTACCAACCAACGATTTTCTTTAATTCGACCAGAAAATAAAGAAAGAATCGTTCAACCGCGAATCAAACTTATTTCAAAATGGTGGATAGATAAAATTCGTATGGTCTTATTAGAAGAACAGAACAGAAGAAAATGGTTAGATGAATCTACTTTGGAGGACTTAAAGAAGAAATATGATAAAATTTATCCTAAAAATTTATCTTCATTAGAATATGTTTTCAACACATTGGTCCCGGCGCCTTTAAAGAAAAGAATAGAAAAAGACATTGCTTCTTGCGAGAAAAAATTGTTAACAAATTATTTGTTGCATATTTTTCTTGAAACTACGGGTACCAAATGGGAATTGCTTCTTAGTGTTCTTCCTACCGAGCAGGCTTTGCTTTATGAGCAACTTTTTTTTATTAATTCGGACGGATTCTCAAACTCTCAAGTATCTATGGATATTGAAATATCAGAGAAGGATATTCTTAAGGATTTTGCAGATATTTTAGAAGAGGATCGGCCTTCTTCTAATAAGGAACATACTAAGGATAAAAAACATAAGAGCGATAAATCAAATATTCATCTTGATGAATATTTCTTTGAAAAGGAACAATCTGAGCAAGATATGAAGGATTTCGCAGATTTTCATGAACTTTATGTCCTTTATAGCAAATTAATAGAACAGGAAAAAACCCGTCTTGATGATTACGAACCTCGAATCCGAGATTTTAACAGGTTTGTTGTTCCTAAATTGCCCTCTACCCTATTATCTGGAGTTCACGACCCTATAGCTGTCAAAGATTGTCTCGAAACTCGCCCAAAAAAAGCTCGGCAGTTAATAATTATAAAGCCCTTTGACAAGCTCGAGGAACTGGAAAAGAAAAAACAGGAGGAAGAACGAAAGAAGAATGAGGCCTTAGAAACAACAAAAAAAGGGTTGTTTAAACCTTTAAAAGAAAAAGTTATTGAAGAAGAAGAAACTTTTGAACAAGAAGAAGCGAACAAGGAAGGGGATGAAGAAGAGGATCTTGTATCCAAAGATATATACGTCTTTAGTTATCCTTATGAAGGAGATTTTCGTCGAGATTTGGTAAAAGGAGCTGTCCGTTTTCAACGACGAAAAGTTTCAGCAATCAACCATTGGATACCGAGACCAGAGTCGATTCTTTTCGGGAGACTAAAATCAATGACTCAAAAGTCACATCACAAACCTGTGCCTAAGAAGGACGAAAAGAAAAGAATAACTGCAAGATCCCGAAGATTATACGACAAATTTTTGGAAAGACGCGAAAGACGAAAAGAAGATCGTCGTCGCCGAACACAGCAAACCTTCGACGGGGAAGTTATTCACTATGTCAGAGCTGCTCTCTTGTTTACTCATACGTATTTAAGGAAACGATTGTATTTCCCTACTTTGATAATAGCTAAAAATATTGGTCGTACTTTACTGTTTCAAGTTCCCGAATGGGAGCAGGATTGGTTCAACTTGGAAAAGGAATCATATCTCAAATGTAATTATGATGGATATGAATTGACGGACCCGGATGTCCCGAAAAAGTTCCTAAAAGATTACATCAAAGAAGGTATTCAAATCAAGATTGTATATCCTTTTCGCTTAAAACCTTGGTATGAATCTAATTCTGCTAACATTGAAAAAAAAACAACAGGATACTTAACTATCTATGGTACAGAAATTGAATCACCTTTTGGTAATCCACCAAACGTGCCTTCTTTTTGGGAACCTATTGGCGAATGGATTTGGAATTATACGTCCGATCGGGCAAAACCTATTATCGAACCTATCCGCGAATTGATAGAATTGATACAAAAGAATAGTGAGACGATAAATGAAAAAGTTAAGACAAAAATCAACCTAGATACTAGTAAAGAAATCAACCTAGATACTAGTAAAGAAAGCAAAATTATTCGGACTAGGCCTACGTCTAATATCCAATTTTCTTTAGAAATAGTAGAAGATGAACATGAACCATTTTCAATCCAGATGGAGCAAAATTTGGATCTTCCAGATCCAGATGATTGGACAATCACAATGAATGATCGAATCAACCAAATGAATGAAGAATATCGCTTCAATCTAGATATTTATAATAAATTGAAAGCTGATTTTAAACAGAGAATGGATCAACCTTCTCCTAACATAAAATCCAAATTGAAAAAAGAGTGGATTCGAATCAAAATTTGGCGTTCGTGTTTACAAAAGAAAAGTCTTCGCTTCATCAGGAAGAAATTGCCGTTCTTTATGAAAGTTATTCATTTTAGGGTGAAATTGCTACTTATTGATCTCAAAATAAGTATGTTCAATATGATCGAGTCAAATTTGGAATTTTGCATGCAATTGAGTAGAAGTTTTGAAACAATGAAAAAAATATTCAATAGCAATCATCCAATTAGCAAAAACGTCGAATCCAAATGCCAAGGAAAAGAAATTTCCCAAGCGTACGTTTTTCATCAAATATGGAAAGAAATAAGAAATATGAAAGGATTCTATGCCCAAGATTTACTAGAATCAAGAGCATCGTCTCCTTTTATCAAAAAAAATGTGAAAGAATTTTTGGACTCACAAGGAATATTGGATTGCAAGCATCCTAGAGAGTTAACGACTAACCATTGGAAGCAATGGTTAAAATGGTGTGCTGGCTACAGAATAGATCGACACAGAAATAAAAAACGTAAACATGTTATTGGCAACCGGTTGGGATGGACTGAATTTGCATCGTTTTTGGGAGAGAAGCGCTTTGCCTCTTTTATGACACGACTCAAGAACCGGATCAAACGTCACAGATATGATCTTTTGGCATATAGTTATCTGGATCATATGAAAGAGAATAATCACGGACCCGCAATTCAATATATACCGGAACCAGATTATCAAGCTATTACTAATTTTCAAAATCCCGGTTCTTTCAAGAAGAAGAAGAAGAAGAAGAAGAAAAATGATTCTTCTTGGAAAAAATTTTTTTCTTCCAAAAAGAAAAAAAATAATTGTGATTCTTCCAAATCCAAAAAGAGGAATGTCGATTTTTGCGCGGCAACTAAAAAAACCTATTATAAGAAAAGTCGATATTACAAATTCCAATTCTGGTTGTTCCCAGATCTTAGAAAAAAAATCAAAAATGCAAACAAACTTGGTGACGTTTTTCCTCCGAATATCATAAGAAGACAGATTGAAGAAATGTGGAAATTTCGAGAAATCCAAGTACCAAAAGATTTTGATGTTGATGCTTTCGTTATAGAAAGTCTTCGAAAGAAAGAAGAGGAAAGGCGAAGCAAAGCCGCGGCTCTTCAAGAACTTAAGGAGGCCCGAAGAAAACGAAAAGAGGAGAGACTTAAAACAAGAGAAGAACGACGCAAAAAATTAGAGTCGGCCACTTCTCCAGAAGAAGTCGATAGATTGACAAGGACATTCAAACTAGAAGATGACCAAAACAAGAAGGAAAGAAGGCGGGAATCAAAGAAAAGACTTCTAAAGGAACAGAGAATTAGACAACTAGCAAAAATAGCTGCCCAAAAAGCTAAAGAGCTCAAAAGAGAAGAGAGGAAACGTAAATTGGCGGAATTAAGTCGGAAACGTAAATCTTCGAAAAAACCAAAAAATTCGAGAGATTTTCTAGTTCGAGACTTTTGTAATAATTATTATCCAAAAATAAATATTGATAAAATCAATATAGAAAAAGAAGAAGTCCGAATGGCAATAAAGGAGATTATTTTGAGACAAGATGCTAAGAAAGCGTCACAGGGTGATAAGAAAGCATGGGACCGAGTTAAATCAAAATTGGATGAGAAATACAAAAACAAAAAAGTAGGCAAACCCTCCGAAACCAAGACCAAAAAACCCAAGAAAGACGATGAACAAGAGATAGATTTTAGAACTGCCAAAACTGAATATCTGAAAGAACAGAAACGCTTGCAACGGGAGGCAAAACGCCTTGCAAGGGAGGAAGAGTTAAAGGAGGAGATGAAACTTAAGGGAGAAGAGGAACCAAATTTAGAAAAAGAAAGATTAGCCTATCGGGAAATGGCCAAAAATATTTATACTTGGAGAATGAAATTCGAGCTCGAAAAACTGCCGCTAACTCCTTGGGTTTCCAAGTTCAGAAATGCGTCTCGTTTTTTTGATAAGAAAAAATTAGGCGGCGAAGCTGCGGTAGCCAGCTTACTTTTTCCATATGCCGAAAACGGAGATCTTGACTTAGAATTATTGGAGACTGTATTGTATCTCAAAAGTGTCTTCCCGAAACATAATGATATACGTAGAGTTTTTTGCGAGGCAGCCCGAAGATCTATGCCACTTGTACCGGGGTACTTTAATGACCGATTCTTTGTATATAAAATTGCAAGTCTTTTATTCAAACTAAAGAAGAAAAAGATTAATGTCAATCTTTTTGATAGATCTCAACGCCGAATAAATGAAAAAATTTCAAGTTCTTTCATTTTCGAAGATCTTTTTCTTCCAAGACGTCGCAGAGAATTTCGAATTTTGAATCTTTTGAATCTGGAAAACCATTTGGATGAGAGTGCAAGATTCAGTAGTCAAGAGATACCAAATGACCAAGGTCTAATTAAAAAAAACGAACATCTGATCGTAGATACAAGGCAAAAGATAAGACGTTTTCTTTGGCCTCGTTATCGATTAGAAGATCTTATTTGCATGAATAGATTTTGGTGGAATACCAATAATGGTAGTCGATCTGCTATGTTGAGGGTACGCATGTATCCTAAAATAGATCATTGGGAACATATTCAAAATAATTTGTATTTTCTAAGGCTAAAGCACAGTTTTATTTCGATAAGAGAGATTGTTCAAAAATTTGGAAATCATGCCAAAAGTTTATTGGATACGAAACAGTCGCCGATTGCTGGACAAAACGAAGTTCTAAATGAAGTAAAACATAAAAAAGAAGACTCTTTTTGCAGCATAAGTTCGTCCCTTCCTTCTGACCCCTCCCCGTACAATGAGCTTCTTACGATACTCAGAAAAATAATAAGTTCGCTTAGAGATTCTATTAGGGAATGGATAGGTTCACTTTTGTGTAAGCTTAGAGATTTTCTTATCAAACGGATAAGTTCGCTTAGAGATTCTATTAGGGAATGGATAGATTCACTTTTGTGTAAGCTTAGAGATTTTCTTATCAAACGGATAAGTTCGCTTAAAGATTTTATTATCAAATCAATGAGAGAACTTTTCTCTAAACTTAAACTTCAATTGAAAAGATTCCTAAATCCGCTTAAAAAGAAACTGAGAAAATTGATAGATCCGCCCATAAATAAGTTGGAAACTCAACGTATCAACTTTATAAGGTTTCTAAAAAACCTTATAAATGAAATTAGAGTGAAACTCGTCAATTTTCTAAGTTCCCTAAGAGATATAATAGACAGACTATTAGTTAAGCTAGAAAAACCAAAACCTAGACGTTTCAGTCGTTGGATAAGTCGTTGGGAGAAAATCCAAAACTCGAGGGTTATTTTTGTTATTCAAAAGTGTTTAAAGGCATATCAATTTTATGATCTATATCGTTGTTTAGTTGAATATTGGAGGTCTTCAAGAAGGTAAAAATCAGTTATATGGCTGGTTGCTTTAGTAACTTACTAAAGCAACCAGCCATAGCTGTGTAAGCCTATTCCCAATAAATCAACGCCTAAATAACATGTCCAAACTAGAATAAATCCTAGAGAAGCAACAATCGCCGGTTTTTGTCCTTTCCAACCCCTGTTTATTCTAGTATGTAAATATATTGCAAATAGAATCCAAGTTATTAATGCCCAAGTTTCTTTTGGATCCCAGCTCCAATAAGATCCCCATGCTTCGTTGGCCCATACTGCCCCGGAAAGTATACCTATAGTTAAAAGAGAAAATCCTAGACCAATAGTACGGTAACTTAATTGATCTAATTGGTTAGTAAAGACCCATTTACGATAATTTCTAAGTGAAAGGTAAAAAGTCTGTTTCAATTCTTTTTTTTCTCGGTCGTGTGAATACCAATTTTTATTGAAGAAAAAATAATTTTTCACATTAAGAAAAATCTTTTGATTTATTTGGGACGCAATGACCAATAAAGATATGGATGATAAGGATCCACATAAAAGAGTTGCATAACTGAGCAATATCATACTTACATGCATCATTAACCAATGAGATTGTAAAGCAGGTACTAACATTGCAGATTCTTGCATTTTATCCGGAAGACCTAAAGTAGCAAAACCATGAGTTAACATAGCACTTGGCGCGGTGATTGCACCTAACCACCAAACATACTGGCCCCGTAGTTGTATAACTATATGAATCATGGAGGAAGTCCATGAAAGGAACATGAATGACTCATACAAATTACTTAACGGTAAATGCCCCGAATAGAGCGAACGGGAAACTAATACTCCCGTTATACAAATACACGTCACTATCATGCCCTTTCCTCCTGAATTACTTAGTTTTTCACTTTTATAAATTAAGGTTCCCCAATAAATAAGAGTAATCACAAAAGTAAGAGAAAAAGAGACATGAGCTGATATATGTTCTAGAGTTATAAATATCATAATAAACCCATTTATTTTTTAATATAGGATTCGTTTCGTAAGAAAAAGATAAAATCGATTGATATGTAATAAATCATATTGACATAGATCGAACAATGATAGTCATTTACTATATAGGTACTACATATATAATAGATATCTATAGATATTAGATATGGAAGGGATACTAACCTATAGTATCTTATTGACAATAATGCCGCCACTCGGATTCGAACCGAGATGCTCTAGCGCTGCTGCCTAAGAACAGCGTGTCTACCAATTTCACCATGGCGGCTTTTTTTCTCATATATCTAATATATTCTATCTGACCTATATTCGACTATCTTTGTTTGCAAGACTGCTAGCACAAAAATAGCCTAGTTGTTTTTTTTCAATATCCCACGTTCGATGTTGGTCATTATAACGGAGTATGACGCAGTTTGGTAGCGTGCCACTTGGGGATGGTGGAGGCCGTAGGTTCAAATCCTTCTGCTCCGAAACCCATAACTAATTTTTGAGGAGATAAAGGCTGCTCAGGCCAGGGAGGTCTAGTAGGATACTCACGATCCTTGGGGTCTTTACGATGATGATGAAAACTTTCATCATTGTCATGACCAATTTCATAGTCATCATCATGACCAATTTCATAGTCATCATCATGACCAATTTCATAGTCATCCTCACTATAATCATTGTCCTGACCAATTTGATAAATATGATCATAGATATCATGATTGTTAGAACCCATTTGATGGTCATCATAATTGTCATAAAAAGACCATAGATTTGGAAAAGACATTCCTTCTACGCCTATTTCATCGATAAGACAAACACCTTTTGCGTCCCCTGGTTCCAGAAAAATATCTCTTTCTAAGAGACTTTCAATTAGTTCGGGTTCTTGCCTTGTCCTTCTTATATAAGTTTCCAAAATATAAGTCCGCAGCAGGTTCATAAACTCTGCATCGGAGCCGGATTCGTCGTGGCGACGACGATCATAAGGAGACATATGAGGTTGATGAATCATCATACGACCGTTTTCGCTTAATACTCGTTTAGTAAACGCCCCCCCGTGTAGAAGGAAAGCTCCCATTGAAGCATTTAACCCGAAGCCTGCTGTAGATACATCCCCTGTTACGAATTGCATAACATCATAAACAGCTACTCCCTGTAGCATTCCTCCACCTCGACAGGAAATAAAAAACATGAAGTCTTTTGTTTGATCTTCTTGATTTAAATAAATCATGCATTTCATTATTTGGTCAGCAGGTTGTTTTTCTAGCGCTCTACCTAAAAAAAGGTATCTTCCAAAAAAGAGTCTGTAATATAATTCCACCCACATTTCCTCTTCTTGGAGGTTTTCTTCTTCTGGTTTTTTTTCTTCTGGGTTTGGGTTTTCTTCTTCTGGGTTTGGGTTTTCTTCGTTTTGGTATTCTTCTTCGTTTTGGTATTCTTCTTCGTTTTGGTATTCTTCTTCGTTTTGGTATTCTTCTTCGTTTTGATATTCTTCTTCGTTTTGATATTCTTCTTCGTTTTGATATTCTTCTTCGTTTTGGTATTCTTCTTCGTTTTGGTAGTCTTCTCCTTCTTCTCCTTTCCCATCCCCCAGATATGGAACTTTTGGAATGTTCGTTAAACTCAAGCTCATTACATACTTACTTACATACTTACTTACTTACTTACTTACTTACTTACTTATTTACATACATCAAAAAAGCTACATATCATCTTCTTCTTCCGAAGAAATAAGAAGCTGTATAGGTATTATACAAATTCTATTTCCAGGACAAATTGGATGTTATAATAATCTTTCATGATTTTTTTTTGTGTACTCTCTATTATTAAATAGAAAAATCTTTACATATTCTTCATTATTTATTTGTCTATTTATTAAATACAAATAGACAAATATATTGTATAAATCTCTTTTTTATTATTAAAGGGAAAAAAAGCTGTCCAATCTCATATTCTTTTTTTGGGATTGGACAGCATAGTAAGAGAAAAAAAATAAAAAACCTTGGTTTTTTTCCATTATGAGTTCTGTTGGTAGGTCCGGGATTGGTCCCGTTGTTATCATCCCATTCTTCTCACCGAAAAAGCTCTTTTAAATAATCTCGTTATTGATATCTTGAGCCACTTTTCTCATTTTTTTTTTCTTTTTATTTTGAAAGAAAAAATAAATATTTATGGGTCTTTTTCTGGTGCTTGCGCATTTTAATTTAAGAAAAAGAAAAAGACGTTCATCATTTGCTGCTTAGATTGCAACAGAAGAATAATTTTGAGTTTGTTTGAAAGATAGGCCATAATATTTTATATGACGACTCTATTCGTTGTTTCTAATGCTAACATATAACCTGTACGATTCTACATAAGAAAAAACTTAATGTCATAAGAAATCATTATTGCTAATACTATTTAGTATTAAACGTATGTATGAATCCAATACGGAAGTAATAATGGTTTAGCTATAGTCTAAACCGGTAACGCTAAATAGAATTAAAGTGCCGACTATTCAACAACTTATTAGAAATGCGAGACAGCCGATAAGAAAAAGAAAAAAATCTCCTGCTCTTCGAGGATGTCCTCAACGGAAGGGAGTATGCGCTAGGGTGTATGTGCGACTCGTTTGGATCAGAAGCTGAAACGGACCAGGAAATTGAACAATAGTTTTCTTCTGTGAAAAAGTACAGATCTATCAGTTTCCTTGTACCGGGGAAAATGAAATTTATGGTTTAAATTGATGCAAATCCAATCACCTTTACGTAGGATGAAAAGCACTTCCTCATTGGTAGCGAATGGTCATCAATCCATTGAGCGAGGAAAAAAAGTAATTTAAAAAAACATAAAGATTATGTTTATATTGCTGCGAGAACGGACAAAAGGTCAGCTATCTTGCGAACTCTCACAAATAGATGTCGTTACTGTATCTATAAATCTTTAGAGTCTTTATAATTCGGGGGGGAAGAGTAGAGCTAGAGATGGTAAAATATACAAGTTACCAAATACTCATCTCATATCTTAGGGCTCCGGCGTATAGAGAGGACCTTACCGTTAGAGAAATAACCATAGAAACGAAGAAACCCATAAGAGAAAAATAAAATAATAATAATATATATGTATATTTATTATTTTGATTACTTAAATGCAAGGTCCAATCCCCTGCCTACTTGGAAGGTGCCTAACTGAAAGGAATTATGGTTGGGAAGGTTAGAGTAGCAAAAGCCATTGGAGTCGTATATTTTATACATTAGAAAAATCAGTTTTATATTACTTAAAAGAAAAATGATTGATCAAAAAATAGATTAGTCATCTATGAAGAATCAACTTCAATGACCAGAGTTAAACGTGGGCATATCGCAAAAAAACGTCGAAAAAAGATTCTTGCATTTGTATCAGGCTCTCGGGGAGCCCATTCAAAACTTTTTAGGACTGCTAACCAACAGAAAATGAGAGCTTTAGTTTCCGCTCACCGAGATAGAATTAAGCGGAAGAGAGATTTTCGTCGTTTGTGGATTACTCGGATTAATGCAGCATCCCGTGCTAATGGATTCTCCTACAATAAATTTATACAATTTTTATACAAAAGGCAGTTGCTTACAAATCGTAGAACACTTGCACAAATAGCTGTATTAAATAATAATTGCTTCTCTATGATGGTAAAAAATATTCCTGTATTATGAAATAGTAACACCCAATCTCCCGGGGAAATTCTCCGGGAAACTAAAGACAGTACGAAAATGAATTCGGAATGACTTGGATAATGAAATTATTCATTTTATTTATAGAAATAGGAAAAAATCTGCACTATCTTTGTTAGATATCCCAGCTCAAATTAAATGGAGGAGTCTTAAGCTCTAATTACTTTTGAATTGAAAGAAAGAAAGGGTATCAAAGATAGAATACGAGCTTGTTTAATAGCTCTAGCTATTAAGCGTTGTTTTTTCAACGTTAATCGATTCCTTCGACGAGATAGTATTTTTCCTTGCTCACTAATAAATCGACTAATTAAGCTAATATTTTTATAATCCATTTGCTCTCCAGGCTGAATTGGCGATAAACGTTTTCGAAAAGAATGCTGATTTGGAGAAAATCGCTTAGATGCATTTCGAAAAGATGACTTAGATCTATTTCTAAACTTAGATCTACTTCTCAATTTAGATCTACTTCTCAATTTAGATCTACTTCTCAATTTAGATCTATTTCTAAACTTATTAGATCTATTTTGAAAATATGGTTTATATGTATTCCGAAAAGATGGCTTCATTTTATTCATAGTTTGTTTTATGAACCTTTCAAATACTATTTATTTTGTTTCAAAATATTTCGAAAAGAAATATTGACAGTGACATATTTAATCTATATACAAAGATAAAGAAATAAATATCTTCAATATATATTTCTGGGCAAAAATGTGAGATTCAATCTATTTTTTTATTTCTCCATGAATGGTATGCTTGTAACAAGAAGGACAAAATTTATTTAATTCCAATCGATGAGGAGTATTGCGGCGATTTTTTCGAGTTGTATATCTGGAAATACCCGTTGATTTTTTTTCAACACTGTCTTGGGTACAACTAGTACATTCTAAAGTAATCGTTATTCTTACATTTCCACCCTTGGCCATATAACTTACTTTTGGTATTGTATCTACTTCTTTTCTTTTCAATTTGGAAAAAAAGAGAAGAAAGGGAAAGGGATAGAAGTTGTCTTAAAAATGATTAAAGATTTTATTACGAGAATGAATTAAGTAATAAAATCTTTAATTAAGATTTTCAAGTAGTTTACTATTTGAGGAACTTTTAGATCTATATTTTGACTTTTATCTTAATCCTAACTTCACCCTCCCCTTCTAAAATTTTATTTATCCAAGAAGAAAAGGAAATGAATCTAACATCATTTTTTATTTTGGGTTCGCAGGAAAGCAAAAAAAAAATGAAAGTCAAAAAAAGGGAAAAGTCAGAGCATCTGGGAAAAAACGATTTATCTCAATTAATAAACTGGATAAAAATACCAAGCATAAAGTAGCTAACACAGGCGCTGTGGAAAGATATGTTTTTATATCTTGCATTGTTCGTAAGTTCTCCTTCTCAAGAATGATAGATATATCATATGGTCAACTACACCCGTAGTTTACGACTATCTGCAAACAGATATTTGTATTTGGCACAAATTCCTTTTTTTTTTTTACAATATGATAGTAAAAACTATGTAATAGTAAGCAACCAAGTACTGTCAATAAATAGACATCTTCTAAATTATATGTTCGGTATATACAGTCTATTCACGTGCGAAGGTAGATAAATGTGGAAAACAAAATTCAATTTTATTAATATAAAATATATATATATATATATAAAATACTCACGATTAAAAGGGATGTAGCGCAGCTTGGTAGCGCGTTTGTTTTGGGTACAAAATGTCGCAGGTTCAAATCCTGTCATCCCTACCCTTTTTTTAATCCTAAATCTTCCATAAAAAAAGTAAAAAATCGAGTGATAGTTATTAATTGTTAATTCAATGAAACATCGAAATTTTTCTTTCAAGAAAAAAAATAACGAAAAAGCGCTCTTAGTTCAGTTTGGTAGAACGCAGGTCTCCAAAACCTGATGTCGTAGGTTCAAATCCTACAGAGCGTGATCCTGTTTTTTTTTTCTTTTTTCTGATCGATCTTCTTGTCACTTAGACTGAAAAAGCTAATGGAATCTAATCCCTCAGAATCAGTAGGAGACCCGTTCATAATATGGTCCTAAATCAAATATCCAATTTATCGCCGCGTCGGTACTGTAAATATGCAGTTACAAATAATCCAGCCAAAGTTATAGGAATTAGCCCTAACACAATTCCGGATAACAAAACTTCAATCATATATATATATTTTTTTTTTTTAGAATAGGTAAGGATTAATAGCTAATCTACATAGTACCTCAAATTGACTTGGAATCTCAATTCCTATTGAGGTTATTTTATATTTCAAATAAGTTCTATACTGCTTAACCCAATGAATAAGACTGAGGTGAAAATAAGCAAAACTAATAAAAAACCAAAATAACTAATTATAGTAAGCATGGAAGAAATAAATAAAAAAACAATGATTGATACGTATTTTTGTCAGGCAATTACCTCAATTTATTCTTTAGGAGTAGAAAAAATAGTTTAAATAAATAGATACAAAGTTAGCATTGAATATCTGATAATGATGTTATCAACAAACATAGAGGAAATATACAATAAAAAGATATTCTGTTATAAAAAAAGTAAAAATGAAATCCCCCACCTATAAATAAAATAAATACCAATTGTGTAGTAATTTAATTAATGATCCTACTCCTTTTCTATATTAAGTAAAATTATATTGCTATGTTAGAAGCAGGCTAGCTATACTTAGTATACTTCAAATATACCCTTGGTATCATATTGACAATCAAGCAAGGATTGTAGAAAATATCAGTAGTTTTCCATTTCCTGATCTCTTTCTTTCATGGGATCAATTTACCCTTGATTTTAGAATAATATAGGGAGCTTAGCATGTCTGGGAATACGGGAGAACGCGCTTTTGCTGACATTATTACTAGTATTCGATACTGGGTTATCCATAGCATTACTATACCTTCTCTATTCATTGCGGGTTGGTTATTTGTCAGTACTGGTTTAGCTTATGATGTATTCGGGAGTCCTCGGCCAAATGAGTATTTCACAGAAAGCCGACAAGAGGTTCCATTAGTAACTGGCCGTTTCGACTCATTAGAGCAACTCGATGAATTTACTAGATCTCGATCTTTTTAGGAGGTATTAATGACTATAGATAGAAGCTATCCAATTTTTACAGTTAGATGGTTGGCCGTTCACGGGCTAGCTGTACCTACGGTTTTTTTCTTGGGATCAATATCAGCAATGCAGTTCATACAGCGATAAACTTTATTATAAACTAAATCACGGAGCTATTTATGACACAATCAAACCCAAATGAACAAAATGTTGAATTGAATCGTACTAGCCTCTATTGGGGGTTGTTACTTATTTTTGTACTTGCTGTTCTATTCTCTAATTACTTTTTCAATTAGGAACAGTAATAATATTTTTTCTTACCCAATTGAATTTGGTCAGATCTAATATTTCTATGTATTATTATTTATGCATGCCTCATGAATACTTTTTTAAAATGTGAAAGGAAATAATAAAAATGGGCGGAAGGATCCCTCTTTGGTTGATAGGTATTTTAGCTGGTATTCTCGTTATTATTTTAATAGGTTTTTTTTTTTACGGTTCTTACTCCGGCTTAGGTTCCTCCTTGTAGCGAAAAAACTGTCTTCTATTATGATAAGAGATAGACAATGTAAGGAATACTATAAAAATTTAAGCAAAACTCTGAAAAGAGATAAAAAAGATATAGAAAAATGAAAACTTAAAAAATAAAGATAAGATCTTACCCTTCTTTGAACACAAAGAAGGGTAAGATTTTATCTTTACTTGTTATGTTTTTTTTTTATCAATTATAAAATAAGCGAAAATAGCAAGCCAAGATTACTCAAATTTATCCTTTCTTCTATTTGTTTATTTGTTTTGAATATGATAAATGAAAGTGAGAAAAGATAACATATATATGAATATTGATTAATATTGAATATCGCGCATAACTAGGGAATTCACTCCAAAACTCCAAGTTTGTTCCGGAATAACTCATTATTAAAATAGGCAAATATTTATTGAATATCTCCTCATCCTTCACAATATATTCGAACAGAGGGAAGGGGAAAACAAAGGATTCTGGAGAAGTATTACTTTATTGTTGCCATTTTGATTTATTATACATTAATTGCGTTAATCATTCATAAGATAGAGATTCAAATCTTTTATGCGCCTAAAAATTCATTTCGACCAATTGAACTTTCTCAAATTGTTTCTTTTTAAGAACCAGAAATATCTGTGCTAAAACGACAGATGCTAAGAATAATAAAAGACCTTGAACACGTAAAGGATCTTGAAGTACTATTTCTGCATTTTCCTGACCAAATCCACCTACATTAGGGTTATTCGTTAACGACTGATCCGCCTTGATTAATTCGCCTTCTGAAACAAGAAGTTCCGGTCCCGGAGGTACAAAGTCTACCACTTGTCGACCGTCTGATGGATTATCAATAGTTATTTGATATCCACCTTTTTCTTTACGCGCAATTTTACTTATTTTACCGGTTGCTGAAGCGTTGTACACTGTATTGTTGCTTTTGCTCCCATCGGGATAAATTTGTCCTCTTCCTCTATTACCACCTACATATATGGGATATTTCAGGAAGTGAGCTGTTTTATTAGTAGCGGGATTTGGTGAAAGGATGGGAAACACAATTTCACCATATTTTTGACCAGGAATAGGACCTATTATTAGAATATTTTTTTGATTGGGACGATAGTTCTGAAAATAAAGATCACCTATTTTTTCCTTAATCTCAGGAGAAATACGATCCGGAGGAGCTAATTCGAAACCTTCGGGTAAAATAAGAACAGCTCCTACATTTAAAGTTCCTTTCTTGCCATTAGCAAGAACTTGTTTTATTTGCTTATCATAAGGTATTTTTACAACTGCTTCAAAAACGGTATCAGGAAGCACGGACTGTGGAACTTCAATCTCCACAGGTTTTTTAGCCAAATGACAATTGGCACATACAATACGCCCAGTTGCTTCTCGAGGATTTTCGTAACCTTGCTGTGCAAAAATGGGATATGCATTTGCAATAGATGTGCGAGTCATTATATATATAAATATTAAGGCGGAAATTGATTGAGCTATCAACTTTTTCATCCAGTCATCATAAGTTTTTCTATTTTGCATGGTTCAATTTTTTGTTACAATTCTTTTATTTCAAATAAATGGTAGTAGGTAACTATGATAGTTACCTGCTTGCAATTCTGCTACTATATTAAACCTAAAGCTAAAAAATAAGAAGTATTGCCCGGGTGAGAAACCATTTGTTATTCATTCATCGAGTGATAAATTACTACAAGTGAAGGAGATGTACGATTCAAACGACGGAAAATCCAATATTTGAAAATTGTGTCTAAGATGACTGGAAAAGTTGAAACAAGACCAGATATTATTCGTTCGTTATGGACAAATCCATAATTTTCGAAGATCCAATCGATTATCAATTCCCAACCATGGGGCGAGTGAAACCCAATACATAGATCGGTTGCTAAAAGAATAGAAAAGGCTTTCATTGTATCGCTTAGGCTGTAGAAGACTTCTTGGATCCAAGAATTTAGAATGCCAAGTTTCTTCTTACCCAGAATGAGACAAACACTTAAAAAAACCAAACCTATTAGATTTGCTATTAGATGTGAGATGATTTGGATACAATCTTGATTATATATTTTCACTAATTGGATCATTTTTTTCTGCATTTCTACACGAATATCTTGCGAATGCGTTTCCGAAGAATCTTCCATCATTATTTCTAACAGGAAGAGTTCCTCTATTTTTTCAAACTTTTTGATAGTGTCTTCTTCTTTTAAATAATCAAAAATTTTTTTTGATTGACCAGTATTCCACCAATTTGTAACCCAAGGTTCTAAACCGTTCTGTAATGAAATTGAAATTCCCCAAGGCAATACTATTAAACATGTAAGATATTGTAGAGAAGCTAATGCTTTATATTTGGCAACTTCCAATTCGTGAATCGTTAACGAACTCGATTGGCTCGTTAGCTCTGCCCAAAATCTGAACAAAGTACGAATTATAGAACGAGGTATGAGATCCATAGAATTTTTGCATAATTATTCGACCTCGAGAGATCTTTCGGTCGGATGAGGGATGGTTTGTTCCGAGTGAGAAGTAGAGTAAAAAAGAAAGGATAAATCCTTTAAAATCGTTTGTATCTGGACTAATTGAGTTTTGAATTCTTGACCCGAAGAATCGCTTCAATTGGCAAATAAAAGAAATGAAAGTTTAAGTCTAATAATACCAATTTTGTTTTCTTTGATACATATAGGAAATTTATTTATTCGAGCGCATATGTAAAAAAAGGTGTAAAAACTATAGTCATTTACTTCATTGTATTCTTTTGAGATGTTATATCCGTGTTTATTAAAATCTTTTGTCCCTTTCTAATAGATAAAGAATAATATGGAGTTGAGTTTTTGCTAACTGCCAAAAAATCTTATGGTTCCATAAGTAACATTTTGTGTTGGTGGAACATAAACTGACTATATGGTCTTTCCCCCTCATTTCAAAATCCTTCAATGGATACGCGCAAAAAACGGGCTAATTCGGCAGCTTTTTGTTCCATTTCGCGCAAGGTCAAATTTTCTTCAGTACGAGTTAAGGGGATGTCTTGTTGGCCCTTTATTTCCATATAAATAACACGACGAGGAAATATACCTTCTTGAACTTCCATTTTGATCGCCTGAATATCCTTCATAAGAAATCGGAGGAAAATACGACGATTTCTTCCGGGAAATCCCCAGCGAAAAAGGCATACAACTCCTTCTTTTTCATCAAACTTATTATAACCACTACCCACATTGCATAAAATAGTGCACCACAAATAAGAGCTAATGAACAGACCTGCAATCCCATAAAAACACATCACAATTCCTTGTGGAACAAAAAGTATTTGCTGAGATGACAATAAGGGTATCAGGTTCCTACCAAGGTAACTTGAAATTCCGACCACAAAAAATCCTAGTGAACCCAAAAACAGGAGACAAGCAAAAAAAAAATTGCTTATTTTTCTAGACCCTTTTATGGGTTCTATCCAGAGCCATTTGGATCGACGATTCATAACAAATTACGTCCTATTTAATTTGAGGGATTGAACAAATTTTGACTCCCATCCAGAAGTCACTCTCATAAATTGGCTATATTCATAAACTAGCCATATACATATAAGCATTTCACAAAAAGAATAAATGTCTCTATTCAAATGTATTATATAAGCATATCTTGAAGTAGAAGTAAGAAATTCACACACGGATCTAATATGTCTCATACATATGATACCATATACATTATATATTTTTGTTATTTATCATATATGAATAGATCTATAATAAGAAAAAAGGTTTCAAATATCACATATCTATATTGATGGATCATATTCATTCATAAAATTTCGTCATTTTGAATATAAAAGTAAAGAAAAAGCATTGTAACTGCTGGAAAAAACAAGCCCACCAAAGGTACTAAGAGAGAGGGGAAGCTGTTGATTATCATATCAAAAGTATATTAAGTATTTTTTTTATCTATTACAAAGATAGATTATAAGATCAAATGAGTAATAGGACCAAATAAGCGGACGTGTCTTTCTTCGTAAAATACCTACTTTTGTAAAGTAATTTATTACTTTACTTTGTAAGATATAAAACAAATGGGACCAATTACCACATTGTATATTGGTAGCTATAAATGATAAAATAGATCCGCTTCTCAATTCTATCTTTTAAAACTCTTTTATTAAATAGATAGATGTTCACCTTTGAGACAAAGGTCTAATTTCATAGCATAATCTGTCTCTAATGCGAGAAAGTTACATAGTATGTATTTTTTCTTATAAAGGGGTATTTTCATGGGTTTGCCTTGGTATCGTGTCCATACCGTCGTGTTGAATGACCCTGGCCGGTTAATCGCTGTGCATATAATGCATACAGCTCTAGTTTCTGGATGGGCCGGTTCTATGGCTCTTTACGAATTAGCAGTTTTCGATCCATCCGATCCTATTCTTGATCCAATGTGGAGACAAGGTATGTTCGTTATACCTTTTATGACTCGTTTAGGAATAAAGGATTCATGGGGTGGATGGAGTATAACTGGAGAAACTATATCTAATCCAGGTATTTGGAGTTATGAAGGTGTAGCCGGGGCACATATTGTGTTTTCTGGCTTGTGCTTTTTAGCAGCTATCTGGCATTGGGTATATTGGGATCTAGACGTATTTTGTGATTCCCGTACAGGAAAACCTTCTTTAGATTTGCCTAAGATTTTTGGAATTCATTTATTCCTCTCAGGAGCAGCTTGTTTCGGATTCGGAGCATTTCATGTAACGGGTTTGTATGGCCCTGGAATATGGGTGTCTGATCCTTATGGACTAACTGGGAAAATACAACCTGTAAATCCGGCATGGGGAGCTGAAGGTTTTGATCCTTTTGTTCCGGGAGGAATAGCTTCTCATCATATTGCAGCAGGTATATTGGGTATATTAGCAGGTCTATTCCATCTCAGTGTTCGTCCTCCCCAACGTTTATACAAAGGATTACGTATGGGGAATATTGAAACTGTCCTCTCCAGTAGTATTGCTGCTGTGTTTTTTGCAGCTTTCATTGTGGCCGGAACAATGTGGTATGGTTCCGCAACCACTCCGATCGAATTATTTGGTCCTACTCGTTACCAGTGGGATCAGGGATACTTCCAACAAGAAATAGATCGACGGGTTCGTGCCGGTCTGGCTGAAAATCTAAGTCTATCGGAAGCTTGGTCAAAAATTCCTGAAAAACTTGCTTTTTATGATTACATTGGGAATAATCCAGCTAAAGGGGGGTTATTCAGGGCGGGTGCAATGGACAATGGAGATGGAATTGCTGTTGGTTGGTTAGGACACCCTATTTTCAAAGATAAAAAGGGACATGAGCTTTTTGTACGTCGTATGCCTACCTTTTTCGAAACATTTCCAGTCGTTCTAGTAGATGAAGAAGGAATTGTTAAAGCCGATGTCCCTTTTAGGAGAGCAGAATCCAAATATAGTGTTGAACAAGTAGGTGTAACTGTTGAATTCTATGGTGGTGAACTTGATGGAGTTAGTTTTGGTGATCCTGCTATAGTCAAAAAATATGCTAGGCGTGCACAATTAGGTGAAATTTTTGAATTAGATCGTGCTACTTTGAAATCGGATGGTGTTTTTCGGAGTAGTCCAAGGGGTTGGTTTACTTTTGGGCATGCTACATTTGCCCTTCTTTTCTTTTTTGGACATATTTGGCATGGTTCTAGAACTCTATTCAGAGATGTTTTTGCCGGTATTGATCCGGATTTGGATGCTCAAGTAGAATTTGGGGCATTCCAAAAATTGGGAGATCCAACTACTAAAAGACAAGTGGTATAATATGCTATTGCTCTGCTTGTTAATGCAATATTGAGAATTTGCATCTCAGGAAAATCTTTTGCTTTTGATTTCACCTTTTTCAAAATGTTGTAATTAGTACGAAAGCTATCTCTATTAATTATAAACTACGATCGAATTTATGGAAGCATTGGTTTATACATTCCTTTTGGTATCGACCTTAGGGATCATTTTTTTCGCTATTTTCTTCCGGGAACCCCCCAAAGTTCCCGATAAAGGGGGAAAATAATTTCCTATTTTTCTAATCCTTTTTCTTACTTTTACTTATAAAAAGAAAAAAAAGATCTTCCCGATCGGGAAGGTCTTTTTTTTCTTTTTCAACTAGTCCTCGTGCTCTTCAAAAGGATCTCGAAGTTGTTCAGAAGGTTGTCCAAAGGCGGTGTATAGGGCATAACCGGTAAAGCTAACAAGTAAACAAGATATGGAGATAGCGACTAAGGTTGCAGTTTCCATTGGTAGGTAATCCTATGTATGTATATGTACATAATAGTATACAAAGTTAATCAAATCTCAACCAATACTCTTTTTTTATGGCTACACAGACCATTGATGATACTTCCAGAACCGGACCATTACAAACTACTGTAGGAAATTATTTAAAACCACTTAATACAGAATCTGGTAAAGTTGCTCCCGGATGGGGAACTACTCCTTTTATGGGCATTGCAATGGCTCTATTCGCAATATTCTTATGTATTATCTTGGAAATTTATAATTCTTCCATTTTATTAGACGGAATTCCAGTTAGTTGGGTCTAGAAAAACTAGAAAATCTACCCGGATCCCGAGTTAAAAAAAAAAGAACTAAAGAAAAGAAGAATGTTAAATAGCTTCTATTTTTAGGTTATGACGTTCTGGTAGTTTGATCGTGTAATTTCTTTTAATTTAAGGATTTTTGGAATTATGGGTGTGCGACTTGTTATAAATTGATCTCTATTCTAGTACAGAAAACGGGTCTGTTGTCTTTATAAAATAAAGACGGTTCTCCTACCTCGTTAGATATTGCTCTAATCATGAATATCCGGAGCACGAGGTATATAATTCAATAAAATCTGAACTATGGTTTATGTCTGTTTTTAAAACCTCGTGACCAAGCTTCTCGATAATTTGAAAGATCTATCTTCTTCTTTATACTGATGCTCACCAAAGAATCAGATAGTATTCCATTTTGATTAGTTAGCTTAGTAAGTAACAATGAAATGCAAAGGTTATAACCCATAAAACCTTTTGAGTAATTTGAAAAATCATCGGGGTGAAATGAAAATCTGGGGTTTAGATTTATTCATCTATTGAGTTGAGATCTCGACAAGATAATTCCTATGGATCGTTTATACTAGTTGTTCTCTAAGTGATTTATATTATATCACGAATAGGATAAAAGATCGTTCAAAAGGCCTATAGCGATTTATTTCGCATAAGAATGAGCCAACTTGAAATTTGAGCATTAATCACTATGAAATTTTTTTTTCCTTGTTATTGAAGGAAATCATGGATTATTATGAATCCTCTTCCTTCATACAAAGAAATGAAATATCTATCAAATATTTTTTCTTTTTTTTTTACAAACCATGTACTTTGTTCAAAAAAGTATTTTATTTGAGTGTTCTTGTTTAAGCCGTATGAAAAGAAATTTTCATATACGGTTTTCAGAGGGGGGACTTGAGTTTACCTATCTCAATAAAGTATACGATTGGTTCGAAGAGCGTCTTGAGATTCAGGCGATTGCGGATGATATCACTAGTAAATATGTTCCTCCTCATGTGAATATATTTTATTGTCTAGGGGGAATCACACTGACTTCTTTTTTGGTACAAGTAGCTACCGGTTTTGCTATGACTTTTTACTATCGTCCCACCGTTCTAGAAGCTTTTGCCTCTATTCAATACATAATGACTGAAGTGAACTTCGGCTGGCTAATCCGATCGGTCCATCGATGGTCGGCAAGTATGATGGTTTTAATGATGATTTTACATGTATTTCGCGTTTATTTAACAGGTGGATTCAAAAAACCTCGCGAATTAACTTGGGTTACGGGTGTAATTCTAGCCGTATTAACCGTATCTTTCGGTGTAACCGGTTATTCTTTGCCCTGGGATCAAATTGGTTATTGGGCAGTCAAAATTGTGACCGGTGTGCCTGAGGCCATTCCGTTAATAGGAACTCCTTTGGTAGAGTTATTACGCGGAAGTGCTAGTGTGGGCCAATCGACCTTAACCCGTTTTTATAGTTTACACACTTTCATATTACCCCTTCTTACTGCTGTATTTATGTTAATGCATTTTCTAATGATCCGCAAACAAGGTATTTCAGGTCCTTTATAAAAAGGAAATATACATTTTGAATCAGTATTGAAAACCTATTATTTTTCTAATAGATCATTGCCGCGAAAAACATGTTTCTCGGATTTCTCCTTTCAATTATTAAGTATTATTAAGTATATTTAATACAAAGAATTGAAGTAGATACTGATCTCAAATGGAGAAAATGGATTATGGGAGTGTGTGACTTGAACTATTAGTTAGGCCGTGCAGATCAATTTATAGGATCTGCCATATAAAGATTCAGATCGAAATGTGTCTCTGTCCCAATTTTCTTTCCAAAAATAAGAGGTTTAGAACCTGGGCAAAAGGCAAACACTTTGTTGTGTTATAAGAGAATTATTTCTATGATCGAATCCGAATTAGGCTCCGTGAGATCCAGGTAATAGTAATAACATTTCAGAACTAAAATTTATTACCTAAATTTATCCTTTCCTTTTCATAGTATGAAAATGCATGCATTTCCCTTGCGTTTCAATACGGTAAATTATCGGAGTAAAGGAAGGGATCTAAAGAAGGAAAAAGGCCAGATCAGTAACAAGTCAATACCTTGTATGCAAAATACATTGTGAGGGTCTAGATAAACACAGATTACAAGGAATAAGATGATCCAAAAGGCATATTGATCATGATCAAATTTGTGAGCTTACTTGGATACTGAGCATACGAAAAAAGAAAATTATGAATTTTCCATAGATCTTCTTAGTTATACTGATTCTAACGATACGTCGTTCATCATTTTTATTTAAACTATTGCTCGAGCCGGATGATCAAAATTGGCATGTCCGGTTCTTTCGGGGGATAGATTCATTCATAAAAATCTACTTATCCCAATAACAAAGAAACCTGACTTGAATGATCCTGTATTAAGGGCTAAATTAGCTAAAGGCATGGGACATAATTATTATGGCGAGCCCGCTTGGCCCAATGATCTCTTATATATTTTTCCAGTAGTTATTTTTGGTACTATTGCATGTACCGTAGGTTTAGCAGTTCTAGAACCATCAATGATTGGTGAACCGGCAAATCCATTTGCAACTCCTTTGGAAATATTACCCGAATGGTATTTTTTCCCCGTATTTCAAATACTTCGTACAGTACCTAATAAATTATTAGGTGTCCTTTTAATGGCTTCAGTACCTGCAGGACTATTGACAATTCCTTTCTTGGAGAATGTGAATCAATTCCAAAATCCATTTCGTCGTCCAGTAGCTACAACAGTATTCTTAATCGGTACCGCAGTAGCTCTTTGGTTAGGTATTGGAGCAACGTTACCTATCGATGAATCTTTAACTCTAGGTCTTTTCCAATTTGATACAAATTAGAATATCTTAATATAGGGGAGGAGGGAAATCTTTTGTTTATATATCTAGGGAGTAGTTGCTTTAAGATAAATGGTCTCTCCCTAGATATATGTTTTTTAAAATGCTTTCATTTCTAATATTATTACTACTATTATTGTAATTACAAAATGGTCAAAAATCATTTTACATATTTACTTTCTAGAAGAACTTAGAAAAAGGGGTCATGAATGGGGAGAAAAAATAGAAATATTAGAAGTCTAAACCGGATTCCCCGGTGAATCAATTCCAATATTTCGTATCAATTCCAATATTTCTTTGACAGATTGTTTCCCAAGATGTTTTATTTTCATTAAATCTTCTCCACTGTAATTCAAAAGGTCTGATACTGTATTTATATTTGCCTTTTTGAGACAATTATATATCCTAGTAGAGAAGTTTAATTGGTCAATATACATTTGATTGAAAACTATTCTCTTCGTATCAGTCGATGTATGCGAAATAGGTAAGTAAGGAGTAATATTGTCGTTTAGACTGTTTGTTCCATCGCTGTTCTCTTCCTTTGCATTTAGAAAGGGAAGGAAAAAGTCAATTAAATTACGAGAAGCTTCATCAAGTGCTTCTTTAGGAGCTAATCCTCCATTCGTCCATATTTCAAGAAATAGAATTTCTTGTGTCTCATTTTCGCTCCAATAGGAGTGAATACTGTAATTTACATTTTGAACAGGGACAAAGACAGCATCTATAGGAAAAAATTCATCCTTATAATTGGAATTATTTGGATTTTTAATAATATATCCGCGGCCTTTTTCAATTTGTAATGATATATCTAAGGTAATTGATTTGTTTATGTTAGCTATATGTTGTGTAGTATCAATTATTCTCACAGAAGGTGGTAGTATGATATCTTCAGCGGTTACTTTTTTTGGTCCGACAACATGGATAGATCCTTCTCGAATTCCGTACGCATCACTTCGAAGTACAATTTCTTTTAGATTCATCAAAATTTCATGTATTGATTCCTCAATACCTATTATCGCGGAATATTCGTTTGATATATTGTGAAATTTAGCACGTGTGATACATGTTCCTTCTACTTCTCCGAGTAGAACTCTTCTTATTGCACTGCCTATTGTATTAGCTTGACCTTTGCGAAGCGGAGATAAAGTGAAACGACTATAATTAAAACGCTTACTCTCTGTTCTGGATTCGACGCACTTCAATTCTGGTATCTTTATTGAGACTGATATTTCATTCTGATTCATAATATTATTTTTAATAAATGATTTAATCATTTCTTTCTCTTTCAATTTATTCAATTTTTACACACGTCTCCTTTTGGGAGGTCTACATCCGTTATGTGGCACAGAAGTTACCTCATAAATATTCTTTATTTTTATACGACTTTGATAAATAGCTCGCAGTGCTGGTTCTTTCCCCGGACCATTGCCACGTAGCATAACTTCTGCTTCTTTCAGAAGACCTTGATTTACTAAGGTATGAACAACATTTTCTGTTGCAATCTGAGCAGCAAATGGTGAACGTCTTTTTGTACCTTTGAATCCGCAAGAACCGGCAGAAGACCAAGAAACCGCTTGCCCTTGTGTATCTGTAACAGTAACAATGGTATTGCGAAAACTTGTTCGAACACAAATAACTCCTTTCAGTATTCGATGTTTAGTTTTACGTGGCAAAAATCTTCTTGTAACTCTACGTGGCACATATTTTCTTGTATTTTTTGACACAAATTTTTTCGTATTTTTTGACACAAATCTTTTCTTGTTATAATTTCTGATCAATTTTGATATTTTGAAGTAAAAAAAAAAAATATTCTAAAATAGATTATAATCTAATAATATGAATATGACGCCGAAATTTATTTCTTTTTTTTTTTTTTATAATTTCTTATAATGGGAATTATCCCTGTTTTTGTTTATGCCTTGGATTGTAACAAATTACAACAAGGCGTTTCCGTCTACGAATTAGGCGGCACTTTTCGCAAAGTTTGCGAACAGAAGCACGTATTTTCATATTTGTGGTCCTTTTTTGAATACTAAAATCTTTTGTTAATGGGCCTCATCGGTAGCATCATCCTTTCGTTTGACGGGATATCTATATATTATACGTCCCTTGCTTAAATCATAAACAGGTAATTCAACTCTTACTCTATCTCCCGGTATTACTCGTATTGTTCGACATCTCATTTTACCCGATATAACCGTTAAAACATCTACATCATTATCTAGATGGACTAAAAACATAGCATTAGGATATGCTATGGTAACTACGCCATCAATAGTGACAAAATTCTTTTTGGTACTCATTTTTACTAGCTTTTCACTATATTATTAAGTTTGTTTATTACCTAACTATGACATTAGATTTCTAAAAAAGAAGAATCATTTAATTAAATAAAATAAAAGACGTTTCATTTTTTTTTTTTCGTTAATATCTTTTTTTTATCAGCTATTACTAACTTAATAATATTCATTGAGTATAATTGAATTATTTTTTTTGTCAGCTAAATTTCTGACAGTGAACATTCAATTCAATTATGATCAATAATTTTTCTTTTGATAATAGTAAATTACTTCTTTTTTATAGCATTGCAATATTGTAGGCAAAAATGCAATCTAGGCATTTACTTTTTGTTTTGGAGTTACCAAAAAATACATAATAATTCTCCTCCTATTTTTTTTTGTCGAGCTTCTCGATCAGTCATTATTCCTTGCGAAGTAGAGAGGATTGCAATCCCCATTCCACCTAAAACTTTAGGTATTTCTCGATAATTAGAATAGATTCTCAGACCAGGTTTGCTAATACGCTTTGAAGCGGTTATATATCTCTTTTGCGTCCTTCCCCTAGATTTTGAAGTTAAAACAAAAAAATATTTTTGACCTTCTCTATGTTTCCTAACATCCTCTATAAAGCCTTCTCGTAGAAGAATCCTTGTGATGTTCTCGGTAATAATAGTAGCCGCCACTCGAACTGTTTTTTTTTTTACCATGTCAGCATTTCTAATATAAGTCATTAGATTAGCAATAGTATCGTTACCCATGACGAACTAATTCTTAATAATTTACTAAATATAAAGGCATGTTTATCTTTTTTTAGGAATATGCCTGACATTACTTTTACATAATTTATCAGTATTTATAGTACTTCAGGAGCCAATGAGATTATTTTGGTGAAATTCAATTCTCTCAATTCTTCAGTAACTGAACCAAAAACTCGAGTTCCTCTTGGATTTCCTTTCTGATCAATGACAACTGCTGCATTGTCATCAGATCGTATTATCATTCCATCGCTACGTTTAAGTTCTTTACACGTACGTATAACTACGGCTCTAACTATTTCTGATTCTTGCAGAGGCATATTAGGTGCTGCTTCTTTAATTACAGCGATGATAATATCGCCAATATTAGCGGTGTTACGATTACCTGCTCCTAGCACTCGAATGCACATTAATTTTCGGGCTCCACTGTTGTCTGCTACATTCAAGTAAGTTTGGGACTGAATCATTTTTCCTCCAATTGTTACCTCGGCAGAAAAAAAGGTATTTATTATCAAATAAATGATCTTTTTCTGCCAGAAATATCTCTTTGGTTCGGCATTATTTACGCGAACTAGTAATAAATTTAGTATGTATAGGCATTTTATATGCAACGATTTGAAAAGCTGCTCTCGCTATAGTCTCTGATACTCCACTTATTTCATAAAGTATTCGACCTGGTTTGACGACGGATACCCAATATTCCGGAGATCCCTTGGCTTTCCCCGAACCCATACGTATTTCTGCAGGTCTCGTTCTAATAGGTTTGTCAGGAAATATACGTATCCATATTTTTACGCCGCGACGGGCATAACGAGTAATTGCTCGTCGTCCTGCTTCTATCTGCCCAGATGTGATCCAAACAGGTTCCAATGCCTGAAGAGCAAATCTACCAAAACAAATGCGATTACCCCGAGAAGATATTCCCTTGATTCTTCCCCTATGTTGGTGACGAAATTTCGTTCTTTTTGGGTTCTAGTCGATGGTTGTATAATATAATACTATTTTAATTCCATCTCTATTTCAGAACCGGATATGAGAGTTTCTTCTCATCCGGCTCCTTGTGAAGAATCTATGGGATCATAAATAGTGAGGTCCTAGAAATCAATCAGTATTGATTCATTACACATATTAGTTATTCATATTAATATGAGAATACAAATACCTCTATATGTCCAATAAGTATCTTACAGGCGAATATTAACTCTAAGTTATTTGGGGTTTCCTTTTGGACTCCAATGAAATTTATTCTTTATTGGTTTATTTCGCCATCCTATCCAATGAATGATTAAGATTTCTATATGATCTTATGCAGTCACAGGTTCCATCGTTCCCATAGCTTTTAAATGGCTGCTTAGGTATACCCTCTGCAATGGAGTTCTTATTTATAGTCTATTATAAGAATCAATTTTCTTAGTTTCCATTGATCCGAAGCTCTTTTTAATAAACTGAATAGAAATAATCAGGATAATTCTTATGCTTTATCACACTGCTCTTTGAGGGTGATTTATGAACCATACAATACTGTAAGGAAGAAGATTTCATTTTCTTTTTTTCTCCTTCCCTTTTTCTTTTCTTGCATTACCAAAGACTCTTTTTCTCTTTACGAGAGATATAGGTTTGTCTCTTCGTGTCGTGGAAAAAAAGGTCTTTCGTTTCTTTGATAGAACTATCTATATTTAAATAACTAGCTTATTGGATCTTAGTCAAATATACTAGAGACCAATTTGTTTTTATTTCGAGTTCCCTATCATTAATTTTAGAAAAGAAACAAAAGCTTGATCTCAACGAGTCGCACACTAAGCATAGCACTGCTCCAAGATGTTTAATAATTTTTATTTGATCTTATAGAATTTAAGATTTATGATTGGTTAGATTATAGAAAGATATTGCTCATCTTAAACAAAGATCCAAATTTTTATCCCTAATACTCCATAGACGGTTTGAACCGCATAATAACAATAATCAATTTTAGCTCGAAGGGTCTGTAGGGGCACTCTACCTTTCATAGCCGATTCTTTCCGGGCTCTCTCAATTCCGTTAAGACGCCCTTTAATTTTTATTTTAACACCTTCTACATCTGCCTTTTCAGCTAGTTGAATAGCTTTTTTCATTATTTTTCTTATTTCAACTCTCTCCTTTAGTTGTAGAGCAATATATTCCGCAAGAACTTTGGGTTCTCTATAAGGTGTATCCACTTTTTCTATAGAAATGACAAGTTCTCTGTTTACAGAATTAAGCATACTTTGTACAAGCATTTTTTGTACTTCCTTTCTTAATTCCTTCATTTTTTCTTTTTTTCTTGGCGCTTTTTTTTCGATAAACAAATCGACAAATGCAATATATATATTTACCGAAATCAATTCGGTCTGTTTCAGAATCTCTATACGTGTAATTCCTCCATAACTAGAATTGATAGAACTTTTGATATGTTTTACATAATTTTCAATGCAATTATATATTCTCTCATCTTCTCGTAGATCTTCGGAATAATCCCTTTCTTCAAACCAAAGGGAATAATGGTTTTGAGTAAAACCAAGTCTAAAACCAAGTGGATTTATTTTGTTTCCCATACATATTTTTTTAGTACTTTAAGTAGTAGTATATTTGCGGCATAAATGGATCATCTATTTGGATATTTTGTTTCTATTTAATGTTTCATCGTACTGTTATGTAATCGTGAGTTGAATTACCCCAATAATGTATCGTAAATTAATGTAATACTTATATGACAAGTGGATTTCTGTATTTGATAACCACGACCCCGAGCTCTAGGTCGAAATCTTTTCAAAGTAGGACCTTCATTCACTTCAGCCGCAAGGACAGCTAAATAGCACTTATGTATACCCATAAATGAATATGCATTTTCGGCTGCAGAAACAAGTACTTTGAATATAGGCTCACATGCTCTATAATCCATGAAAGACAGTATCACAAGTGCCTGTACATAGGTAGAATTACGAAGTAAATGGGCTACTCTACGTGCTTTATTAGAAGACATACGTACATGTTTAGCTACAGCTCGTATTCTTATAGTTTTTGTTAAATCTAAATCCCTATTTTGAAATATCAATTTCATCTTCATCCTCCATAATGAATTAATGTATACTATTTACAACGAGACTTTTTTATTTATCGTTTCTCTCTCTCTCTTTTTTTGTGTGTGTGTGTTTTTTTTTTTTTATTTTTGTTGCTTTTCTCTTATTTTTTTTTTTTTTCGTTTTTCGATTTTTTATCCTTTTTCGCATGTCCCTGGAAAATGGAAGTAGGTGCAAATTCTCCTAATTTGTGGTTTATCATACCATTTGTTATAAAAATGGGTAAATGTACCTTTCCATTATGAACAGCAATGGTATGACCAATCATTGCGGGTACAATGGCAGATCTACGGGACCAGGTTACTATTATCTTCTTCTCTTTAATCATGTTTAGATTATCGATTTTACTTAACAAATCATTAGATACAAAAGTATTTTTTCTTAGTGAACGTGCCATGGTTAATTAATTACCTTTCTTTTTATTGATAGAAAATAAAAATGGATTTACAACTATTCCTATTTACGTCGACGAAGAATTGAAACATCGCTATATTTATTTCTCTTCCGACTTTTTCTTCCAAGTGCGCTATAGCCCCAAGGAGTCAGGGGTTTTTTTCTGCCAATTGGAGCTCGTCCTTCACCACCCCCATGAGGATGATCTACAGCATTCATAACTATTCCTCTTACTTCAGGACGTTTACCCAGCCAACGTTTTGACCCAGCTTTACTTAAAGTTCGATTTTTCCATTTAACGTTGCCTACTTGTCCAATTGTTGCTGAGCAGTTCTCAGATATTAAACGAACCTCTCCAGATGGCAATCTTAATGTGCTCAATCGGCCTTCTTTTGCGATCAATTCTGCCACAGCACCCGCTGCTCTAGCTAATTGTCCGCCTTTTCCGACTTGTACTTCGACATTATGTATAGTCGTGCCTAAAGGTATATTGGTTGAAGTAGATCTTTAATTCGTAAAAATCCCTTCCCAAACTGTACAAGCCTCTCTCAGGGCATACAGCTTTCTGGATGTGAATAGAATATGATTATTATTAATCTATTTGTATATAGAGACTTAAGATGAAGTGCATACTTTCAATTCCTTATGTCCTTATTCTGTACATCCTAGGTTTCTTTATTCCATCATCTGGCTTATGTTATTTTTTCATGTAGCATTCAGAATGAATGACTTTATTAAATTACGTTAATGCTTTCGCATCTTCCGGATAACGTAGGAGGCATTTTAAATATCAATTTTTTTGATAAAAAAACTATTTGTCACTGTTCAGCTTCGAATCTGCCTTTGACCATCAAATCAAATGTGAGTTACTTGTTTTTCTCTTCAGAACAAGGGTTCCTTTACCTTAGTTGTTTCTGCTTCAGACAATTAAGTCTTCTCCATATTATCATATCTCTGGAGTCAATAATTAATTCAGAAACTATTGAACTCAATCACCCGCTGTTCTTTATCCTCAGTTTCCCTTTGGGATTGATCCCATCAAAGTATTTTAGTTGGATCAGTGATAGATTTTAAGGTTTTGCTGTAAACCCAATCGGTTATTTCCGATTACGTACAATTAATAATTCAAACCGCACTCAAAGGTAGGGCATTTCCCATTGATATGGGGGCTCTTGCACCGGAAATAATAGTATCTCCAATCATAATCCCTCTCGGATGCAAAATATATGTCTTTTTACCATTTCTATAGTGCACAAGACAGATATATGCACTTCTATTAGGGTCACTCTCTATTGTTACAATTTTTCCCAGTATGTTTTTTTCACTCCGTCGAAAATCAATTTGACGATACAGACGCTTGTGACCTCCTCCTCTATGACGTATGGTAATAATTCCACTGTTATTACGACCTTTCCCACAACGATGCCAGCCAGAAGTCAATTTCTTTTGTGGATGAGATTGGACTTTTTCATCAAAACTTGATAGAGATTTATCACGTGTGCCCGGAATCAAAGTCCTGTACGAACGGGTGTTCATGTTTGACAATTCCAATAAGTTTCATTTTGAAGGAAAAAGTGGAATAGAATCACCTGGTTTTAGTGTAATAATAATACGTTTATAATGCATTCTATGTTTCATTATTTGTTTTCTATTTCCTCTTTTTTCTTTCTTTTGCGGAGGTCGATAACTATTGACTCCTATTACTTTAACATTGAAGAAAAGTTCAATCCAATTTTTGATCTTTGTTTTATTTGATCCCGAATCGACATTTAAAATATATTGATTTTTCTCAAATAGATTAACACTTTTCTCTGTAAGTACGAAATCTAGGCATTGAACTTCATACATAAATATTTCTCCTTTGCTATCATTTACAAATAAAATACAAATGCCTATATCCACCTTTATTATAGTTCAATAAATAGAATTAAACTATAGTTATATATGATACTCTAGTTGCATAGAAAATTCTGTTTTTAAGATATTGTAATCGACTTCTATTGAAAAGAAAAAACAAAATCGATAAACATTATCTAAAAATGGTAACATATTTTTTTTCTCTCAAATTATTATTTGTCTTCTTCCTTATTAAATAAAATCATCCATCATTGTAGAATCCAATTCCTCTAATGGATTCCTTACTAGCTGTAAGTAAAGAATGTTTGTTATTAGCTTTTGTATAACAAGGCTTAGTGGTTTGAATTTAAATGAGTTATTTCGGTACCTTATATCATCTGGAGCAGTTTATAGTCCTTAAGCAGATAGTATAATTCTACCTCTATTCTTATTAAGTAATTAATATCCTCTATCAGAGAGGAAAGGTTATATTTCAATGATCTCCAGGTCATTATTAATATGAATAAATATTGTTCGATTTACATGTTTGTTTTTTTTTTTTTTTAATATACTTGATCTGGACCTGAAGGAAGGCTAAAACATTAGCCTTCCTTATATTCAATTCAATCCATCCCAACCTGAAATTCAATTCATTACTCACCTAAGGGAAATTTTTTTCTACCTGACCTGCCTAAAATATCAGCTCTCGTTATATTCTAATTCAACCCATCGCAACCTGAAATTCAATTCATTACTCACCTAAGGGAAAATTTTTCTGACGACAAGGTAAACCACTAAAAAGACCATAAATCTACCCACTTCTCATTACCTCCTTTTGCCTCATTATTAATAAATTATATTATATTGACTTTTGTCAATTAAAAAAAGAAAAAAATACAAAAAGAGATAAAAAGAAGCAAGCTCTTAGCTGGTCATCTTATCTTATACGTAGGATATAGTTATATTATAACTACAATTATACGAAATGTCAACAAAATATGGCAAATTCATAATTAGACCATTTTTTTTTAATTCCTATTTAAGTTTCAAATTCAAAAATGATTCTGACCTTTCAATCACTCAACATGTATAATTCAATTATTTCGCTCAGAACATTTTTTAAAAGAGCTCGTGGAACCATGCTATCAAACATTCCAAAATCAAATAAAGAATCAGATATTTGATCTTCATCATCTACTATCTGATTTAATGTCTGTTCAATAACTCTTTTACCCGCAAATGCAATGTATGCATTTGGCTCGACAATCGTGACATTAGCTAACATACCAAAGCTAGCAGTGACTCCACCAGTTGTCGGAGATGTAAGAACTGAAATATATGGCAATTTTTTTTCCTTTTGATGTGTATGCAACACAGCAGCTATCTTATTCATTTGCATTAAGCTAAAACTTCCTTCTTGCATACGAGCTCCGCCAGACGCACACACGAGAATTAATGGAAGAAGATGCTCAGTAGCATACTGTATTAAACGGGTTATTTTCTCACCCACTACCGATCCCATACTGCCTCCCATGAACTGAAAATCCATAACTCCGAGTGCGACAGGAAGACCATTTATTTGACCTATGCCTGTTTGAATAGCGTCGGGTAAACCTGTTTCTTTTTGATAGGAAGTGTTATAATCGTCATAACATTGTTCTTCTGTTTCTATAAATTCGTCCTTTCCTAGATTAAGTGTACTCTTAATTAGTTTTACACCAGCGTCGACATACTCTTTTTCTTCTTTAGTTAAAGAAGCATAAGTTAAAGGATATTCTTCTTCAATATCCTCAGTATCTTCAATATCCTCAGTATCTTCAATATCCTCAGTATCTTCAATATCTTCTATATAAGTTTTTTCGTTTTTCTTACAAAATTTTTCTTTGCTATCTAGTGCTAATGTAGAAAAATTTTTCATTATCTCTAGTAGATATAGAAATAATATATCAATCTCAGTATCTTGAGTACACAACAATAAATTATTGTCACAATCTTTTTCGTTTTTCTTGTAATGGAGGTATAGATTTTCTATTTGTCGATATAGTGGATCATCATGTATGAGATCATCATGTATGATATGATCAATGCTATTATCACACTCATAGCGATCTTGTTTTTTAACGTATTCTACTAGAATATCGGAACCGAACCGATAGAATTCTTCTCCTTTAAGTAAACCACAACAACGAAATTTAAACCAATATTTAAATTTTTTCAAAACCAGATATCTTTCCATCAAACATATCGCCGTATGTTTTCGCAACCATAAAAAGTAATTTGTCTCTGGATTATTTCCTGGATAAAAAGGAAATAGTTTTTTTATTTTCCTTGCTTTTCTTTTTTCTTCCGGAAAATCAAGTTCTATTTTCACTAAGTTTACCGCCGCTACTTTCAAGAACTTATCTTGTGATAGTAATTGTTCTTTTAAATTGGCTAATTGTTTAATTAATTTAATTAGGAAGGTCAAATTTATGAAAATTTTCAATTCAAGCAAATCCATTAAAGATTGTACAGGTTGAATAGAATTTTCTAGTATAGCCAAAAAAGTATTTATACTTTGATCAGTTTGATCGAATGCTGCATCTATAAAATCGTGCACAACATCTATTGACAATAGAGATATAAGTTCATCATTTTCAAATGATGTATCTATATTTAAAATACGCATGAACCATATAAGTTGTTCATCATCTTTCAAATCTTTATCATCTAAAATAGATGAAAAAATAGATAAAAGCGCAAATCGCTGTAATTCATCTGTTATTTTTTTATGTATTTCAAAAAGGACAAATTGAACTGTTTTCAAACCTGTATCAATAATATTTTGTATTATTTTTATAGTTTCCTTTTTTTCTAAACTCAGATATTTTATGAATTTCTTTTCTAATACAACCTTAACGATATTAACAAGAGTAATATTGTATCCTACTAATGTTTTCAACTCATTTTTTTCTTCGTGAAAAAATTCAAAGTAAAAATATTTGTCATAAATTATTTTGTACAATAAAGTTGAGACCCTTTGAACCATTTTGATGTCAAACGTCGTATGCTGTTTTTCTAAAACATTTGTACTAGAAAAATGAATGTCCATAGGACACCAAGTGCCATTATCAATTAATAATTCAATTCGCTCTGAACTAGTCATCTGTAGCGTTGCCCCGCATTCCTCACAAACACCTTTTTGTTCTAAAAAAAATTTTTTATATATAACGGTCTCACAATTCTCGCACAAAAACCACAAATGTTTAAAACGTTCCGAATTCAATCTGTTTTCTACAGGTTTTGTTTCGTCGATATGTTCAGAATCTTTGTTTTCTTCACACATTTTCTCAGAATCTTTGTCTTCTTCACACATTTTCTCAGAATCTTTGTCTTCTTCACACATTTTCTCAGAATCTTTGTTTTCTTCACACATTTTCTCATATTTTTTCTATTCTATATTGTTACATGTACAACTTAACTTTTAATAGACACAAATAAAAACAATCATACTTTAGCTCAGTTTGGGTGCGAGCTAGAATAGATTGCAGGCCCTTGCCCCCCCGGGCCTGGATCTATTGATCCACCGACCCCATCGAGTAATCTAGAATATTAGATATTAGACAAATACCTTTCCTCTAGCCGAATTATTCTATTCCCATCCATTCGGTATTCGGCTCAATCTTAAAAGAAAAGATTGGGCCGAGTTCGCTTCGATTAAGGGACCAAACAGGCGAAAGTCACTCGATTATAAGCGATCAATCGTATCAAATTCAAATTTGATTTCCTTCCATACTTCACAAGCGGCAGCTAGTTCAGGACTCCATTTAGTAGCTTCGCGGATCACTTGATTACCTTCACGCGCAAGATCACGTCCTTCATTACGAGCTTGTACACAAGCTTCTAAAGCGACCCGATTAGCCACTGCACCAGGTGCATTTCCCCAAGGGTGCCCCAAAGTCCCTCCACCAAACTGTAATACGGAATCATCTCCAAAGATCTCGGTCAGAGCAGGCATATGCCAAACGTGAATACCTCCTGAAGCTACAGGCAGAACACCCGGCATAGAGACCCAATCTTGAGTGAAATAAATACCACGACTTCGGTCTTTTTCAATAAAATCATCACGCAATAGATCCACAAAACCCAAAGTGACTTCTCGTTCTCCTTCAAGTTTACCTACTACAGTACCAGCATGAATATGATCTCCACCAGACATACGTAGTGCTTTAGCCAGTACACGGAAGTGCATACCATGATTTCTTTGTCTGTCAATAACTGCGTGCATTGCGCGGTGAATGTGAAGAAGTAGACCGTTATCTCGGCAATAATGAGCCAACGAAGTATTTGCCGTAAAACCTCCAGTCAGATAGTCATGCATGACTATAGGAACTCCCAATTCTCTGGCGAATACTGCTCTTTTCATCATTTCTTCACATGTACCTGCAGTCGCATTCAGGTAATGTCCCTTAATCTCACCCGTCTCAGCCTGAGCTTTATAAAGTGCTTCTGCACAAAAGCAGAAACGATCTCTCCAGCGCATAAATGGCTGGGAATTCACGTTTTCATCATCCTTGGTAAAATCAAGTCCACCACGGAGACATTCATAAACCGCTCTACCATAATTCTTGGCAGATAGACCCAATTTTGGTTTGATAGTACATCCCAATAAAGGACGACCATATTTGTTTAATTTATCTCTTTCTACTTGAATACCATGTGGTGGGCCTTGAAAAGTTTTTGAATAAGCAGGAGGAATTCGTAAATCTTCCAGACGTAGAGCCCGTAAAGCTTTGAATCCAAATACATTACCTACAATAGAAGTAAACAGGTTAGTCACAGAGCCTTCTTCAAAAAGGTCTAAAGGGTAAGCTACATAGGCAATAAATTGAGTTTCTTCTCCAGGAACGGGTTCAATATCATAGCATCGCCCCTTGTAGCGATCAAGACTGGTAAGGCCATCGGTCCAAACAGTGGTCCACGTACCAGTGGAAGATTCGGCAGCTACCGCTGCTCCCGCTTCTTCGGGGGGCACTCCAGGTTGAGGAGTGACTCGGAATGCTGCCAAGATATCAGTATCTTTGGTCTGATATTCCGGAGTATAATAAGTTAATCTGTAATCTTTAACACCCGCTTTGAATCCGACACTTGCTTTAGTCTCTGTTTTTGGTGACAT